CGCATCTTTCTCCTTCTCCAAGAAAGCCATCTATAGAGAAAGATCCCAGCTAACAGAACCAGAGTAAGAAGCACGAAGTCAAATGGACTGAAAAAGTCAATTTCGTAGAATTCTCTACGAATCAGTACTGATAAGCATATAATTATCGAACCGAAATAAAAAGGAAAGCCTTTCTTAGGCATCATCTCGAGTGTTGCATTATCGTCACGCTTTTTCATTCCCCCTTTTTTGTTAACCGTCGATTCTTTCCCTCTTTCCTTTTCTCTTGGGCATCTCACTTGGAATGCTTTGCATTCTCTCTCTGCGTCTATCTTCCAATTCCGCCTATCCGCACCCGCCAACCTGCCATTTTGGATGAGGCGGCACTCCTCTATTTACGTAATTTGATTCGTGTCATTTAGGTCCACGGACCACCACTCGACGAAAAAAGAAAAGTACAAGCAACTACATCAGAAGGGAAGTCGACTTTTCATCCCCGGTGACCGGCCTTAGTAAAGGCACCTTTGGGCGGAAACTACTATGTTATCTTCCATTCCTCAAAAGCATGAGAGAGAGACAGATTCTTCGATGCGATGATCAACGACCCATCCCTCTTTTGGGCCTTCTCTCTTTCTATATGAGATTTTGACTTGACCTGCGATAGCGAAAGACAGAACGAAATTGAATAGGCGCTTTCAATTACTTACTTTCTATATGCAATTTCGACTTGACGAAGGCGGATGTTGCGTCAGTGAAGTTTAGTGATTGCACGAGAATCGAATATCTTCTCCGGGTCGGCAGGCAGGTTACGAGATTGACAATTTCTTGGTAGACAGGTGAACCATCTGGGTAACGAGCAATTAGAGGAAAATCTTCCGGAGCTGTGAGATGGCCTCCCTGATTCCTATAGAGAAATTGCCAATTAACGAGACTGATTCCGGAGGAGGTATTGAGAAAACTGGATGAAGCCGATGCCAGACAACTATGGGAAGAGCACCAGGCGAGAGATCGCGCTGAGCGTCAGGCTAGAGGTGAAGGTACATCCACTTCACGGGTGGAGCCGTGCGTAGAGATTCACCATGAGGGTGCTGCTGAAGACCCAACTGATGGCGATGAAGCCCGAATTTTGACGGCAGAAGAGGAAGATGATGCAACTGGGGAAGTCCCTGAAATTCTTGTTCCGGAAACCACAACTGCAAGGGCTGCATCTGTTGATGAACCAACCTCTGCCAGCATGGAAGGAGGTGAGAGAGTATCTTCATCAACTCGCAGAGCTCACCGGGGCTCCACCATGCTTGGGAAACCACCTCGTTAAAGTTGCCAAGAACAAGCCAAGGTAGGCTATGGGCTTCACAGGTCTGAGACAAAGCTGACCAAAGAAACTCTCTGTTCCTCGGATTAGGACTAGCATAAACTGCAGAGCAGAGCCAATCAACATGATCATTGCATGAGAACATCCACTTTCTGGCGAAGCTAAGATCGTCGTTTCCACGAGGTCCAACTTCCACAAAAGCCAAATACCCCCTGACCGACCATTCGAATCCACCACATGACTTTCACCTAAGTTAATCTCAGAGATGACTCTCTAAGCATTGGCCCCTGCAAGCCTTTCAACTAGCACGACCACCACTGGGCGGTGCGTGACGATCAAATCTCTCATGCTTCAAAAAAATGGGCATTCCCTGCCCCCCTACAATTCAAAAAAAGGATTTTCATGGGGAAACAATTGGAAAAAGGTTTATTATTCTTGGATGAAGAACACCCATCATTCAGACATCCTTGACTCATCGTCAAGGCGGTCATCCTCTCCAACAGATCTTGCATTATCGTGATCGCGTAGATAGGTTGGTCCCCCAACATTTCCCGAGTCTCCACCAAGCACTTCACAGCGTTGATTCTCTGATCCACCACTATTAGCTCCGGTTGGCAGATCTCCTCTATGGCAAAGATGTATAGAGAAAAAAACTGGAGATGTTGACTCCGTACCAAAATGGGGGGAAGGTCCGGGGTCTCTGCGGGAGTTACTGACGAATCCTCCATGGTCGATCTGGTTGGGAGGAATGGTAGAGGTGACGGGTGAAGGTGTGTTGAGATTCTCCGAAGGGAGAGGAGAATGGGAAGAATCAGAGCTGCCCTATCATAATTGTCAGAATTCAGGTTGATTCCCAACCTATCCCCCTTCGTAATTGCCCCTGAACTGCCCCACCCCAATAGCAGTAATCAGGGATTTACGCTTATGCATGAGGTCCCCCCACTCATATATGAATAAGAAAAAGTAAGCCAATTGAAGTCCGCAAAGATGGATCTGCTTCTTTCCTTGTTTGCTTGCTTGAAGCTAGTCAAATTTTAGGCTATACCTTAACCCAAAGGGAAGTTGAAGTCAGTTAGTTTGCATCTTTTATGGCTTCCTCCATCCCAATATAATAATGAATTCCGAAGAACGTTTCGCATTAATTCTAATCAATAGGGGGAGGACTCGACCAATGAGACCGTAAGGTCCTAACTTAAGAGCACTCAACGACTACAGGTTATGGGCTCCATTGATTAGGAGAAAGAAAAAGAAGAATCTTAGGCATCGACCCCTAAAGTCTTATATTTGATGGTTCGTTGTGGCGATGCTGGGTGGCTTTTCTAGCCTGATAGTGAATGAAAGTTCATTAAAGGTATGTCGAATTCCGCTCTTGCTTTGAGGACTATAGTCAGTACTTTACCTTTTGCTCTTCTCTTGGAGTTCCTTGGAATTCATAATCAATAGCGGGATCTCTCTCTCGACTGAGGTAGGTCACTCACATCTGGGCAGACACGCACTACGGGAATTCACTAGAGACAGCTCCTAGCCATTTCCTTCACTAAATCAAAGGAATAAAATCAAAGCAAGAAGTAAAGTCTCTCCTTCCCCGAGGTCGGGTTAGGTCTCCGGTCATTTCCTTCATTTCATTCTCATTCTCAAGTCCAAGTTCACCGAGGATCTCTTTCCTGTCTTCCGTCTGTAGTTAGTGAGCCTGGGTGGGCGAATGAACGTCACGCTTCCTTTGCTTGATTCAATCCTCAGTTTATATGGGTATGTGTGTAGTAACGAGTCTTTTATGCGTACATTGATCCTCTTTCGTTTCCCGAATGATGTGACTGAAGACTTCAAGAAGCCTGGAATTGCACTAAGCCTGTAGTTGCCTATCGTGCCATCTTCTGGTTCGCTTCCTTCTTTAAATCTAACCCGCTTGTCTTCCTGCCGGGCATCAAAGGCTAGCGACTACCTCTTTCTAAAGGAAAAGATAAACAGACTTCCTTGAGTTAGTCGTTCCTGCATCTACATCTAGTAGTGAAAGTGGGTCAGCCCAGGGTTCTTCAATTAGCAGATCAGGAAGCCTTGTTTTAAGCAGGCGCAATCGATTAAAAGGAATTGGGGGAGTCTCATTGTCAAGGAAGATTCGGCACCATCAGAATAAGGATAGCTGGTAAGTGCAAGTAGTTCCCTCAGTTCCATTCCGTAAATCAAGTCCGACTCGGAACTAAAGTTACAGTCCTGAAAAGACAGACGCGGAACTTCTCGAAAGACAAAGAATTGATTCACTTCCAGGAAAGGGCGATCCTTTGCTATAAGCTTAGTTCCCAACGAGAAAGTGGGGCAAACAGAAGGGGAATCATCAAAGCAAAATGTCCCAGACGTCAACATGATCTTTTCGGAAGCACCAATTCATCATGACAATCCAGAAACGTCAAGGGCCGCCGAGTCCCGAAGGTATAATTGGAATACTTGAGTAATTCCTTGCAGGCAGCAAAGATACGAAACCGTTTATCCTGACATCGACCTGCTCAAAGTATCTCAGAACGGATTCGGTTTTCTTGCCTTAACTCCCCAAGTCACCAACTGACTCTGAGATAAAGCAGGAGCAACACTGGTTCAATGAGACAGAGACATGTTCAGAAGATCAGACAGTTGCGGAGGTAGCTTTGGAAGATTCTTTTTAGCCCCCTACAATGGCCTAAGGAAACCTGAAGTCGAACGTTGTTTTCGGGGAGTACGAAGCTCGAGTAGGAGAGAGGGAAGATCGGGCTGTAACTCACAATTAGTTCTGTTGCATACCTCCATTCTTTACTAAAGGCAGGAATGAAAGAAGACATGAAGAAGTTCGAAAGGAAGAACCCGCGGCGGGGACCATCAAGAAAGGTCCAAAACAGGTAGTAAATAGAAGTTCGAAAGGAACCCGCAGCTTAGGAATACTTTTCAAGACGGAAAGAAGGAAGAAAGGTGAGGAAAGATTTCGAACGCCGGAGAATCGAGGAAAGTCATCAGACAACGCGAGTGAAGATTCGAAATCGATATAATCTGGATGGGACTCGGCTTCAACGTTTGAGAATACCAATTTGGGTTTTCTCGTTCCGTTCGTTGATACGAAGAAGATATAGAATCGAGTCAGAAGGATCATGCTTGGGAAAGAAAATGAAGCAGGATTAGAAAAGAGTGAAGAGCCCGAACCGGGGTCAATAGGATGAGCGCCTGCTAGCGGATCAGATACGATAGGCCTTGCCATTGAAATTCATGAAATAGATAATCTCTTCCTTACTTCGCTCCTGTCCCTTTGAGGGGAATAAGAAGTAAGAGAGTCAGAACTCAACGAGACCCAATGGAATTGTTTAAGAAAGAAAGGACCTACTCGCCAACGCTTGACGAGAGGCTTCGTTTTCTCGTTCTTCTTCTTTCGATACGAATAAAATAGTCTTTTTCTTGTAAGGATAGCGCTCCTGTATGGCCTGGTCTGTGTCCTCTCTCTCACTTGCTTCTTCCAACCTTCCTTTTCCAAAAACGTGTTTTCTGCTTTTTCGTGCAATCTATAGTTTTGTGTTGTTTAGATCACATTTGAATGGTGACAAACCCTGATGCTACTGCTAGAACATCTGCCGTGTCCCACCCTCGACAGTCCTTACGCCGTCTCTCCCTCCTGCTGCAACCCTTGTCTCTATCTCTACTTTTGGGTCTCGATCTCGAACTCAAACTGATGCCTAGCTGCCTGAATCTCTGCTTCCTTCCAAGCCCACTAGGAATAGAGTCAAAATGCCTTCTTGTTACTATCTATTCAAAGTATATTCTCAATCGGCGAAGTCTCGCTGCATTGAAAGCGGTAGACTGGTGCTTCTATCCAGTGAAGCACGAGACCCTCCCATCTCATCCTATCAGCACGCATTCCATCAAGATCAAAGATTCCAAGATTCAAGAAGTAGAATCAAGATCTTGATAATCATATGACTCGCGTGTCTTTCTTGTTTGTACCGATTCTTTAAGGTTATGTAATAAAGATTAACATCTGACTCATTGTACTGGAAAAAGCTATTGCTAGTGCTGGTGACTGTACTTACAGAGCTGTAAAGGGTACTATCTTGACTGGGAAAAAGCAAGCGTCTGATCAGATCAATCAAGAGATAGGGGTTCAGCCAAACATCTTTTTCCTAAGCTAGGACGGAGCTGGCGAGTGACGATTGCTCTATCTCTTAATAAAGAAAGGGGCTTTGGAACCCAAGCTTGCCTTATTATTATATTAGAGAAAGGGGAGTACTCTCTGACAGATTCGCTCTATTATTGCCTCCTATTCTTGAGGGGGTGATCGGGGTTAAGCCGCGTGGCGATACCCGCGAAAAAGGACTATTCGCTTTTTGGGGTGGGCCTTTCGTACTCAAATCCGTACGGGGAGAATTCTTCAGCGCACTCAAATCTAGTGGATGGGGTTCAATATTCATGAAAAGCCAGGTTTGAAATGATCCATGTTACGGAACCAAGACAACCTATCTTACTAATAATAAGAAAAGGTTAAGGGCCTCCAACGCCTATAAATAGAAGCTTTTTTCATGTCTCAGCAAGCAGCTTTTAGCAAACTTGGTTGGCTCGCTTCCTAGCTTTCTTTCCTTAGCGGTCGAGTGCTTCTTTTCAGAAGCTGGCTTATTATAAGTAAATGCTGCCGTTGCTACTACGAACCTAACAGAATACACAGCTATGCGCTGCTAGCAAGGTGAATGAACACGAAGCAGACATGTCACGAGTTTGGAGGAATTCTTCCCCGGGTATTGACTTTATTTCCGGAACCCCTCAATAAAAGGGAAAAGGTCTCACCCTAAACTAAATAGGACCCCCTTCTGTGCCGAACAGCTGCCAAAGAGAGGGCTGCCTTCTTTCTTCTGCTTACGGACCTAGCATCCCTTGCGCTTCAACCAGGGCTCTTACCGAAACCGGGTCTCGGAAGATCAAAAGTGGAATTGTTGGATATAGTAGCAAAATGACTGAACGTGATTTTCCCTTATAAGTGGGCAATCCAACTGATCAAAGTTTGTCACACCTAGCAGTAAAATGACTGATTTTTAGGGAGTTCAGGTCGGCTCCTATGAGTGGAATTAGTCTTTAATCAAAATTCACGGGGTTGACAAACTAAGTTACGGAAAAGTAGGCTCCTCTTAAGGGAATCGAGGGTGTGAGCCAAAAACTTATGACAACTATGATCATAAGAAAATGGTCTATTCGAGGAGCGCGAAGGCCGTATAGCTGAAGCGCTTTGGTTTTATTGCTAGGCCGTTTTCTTGCTTAGCTAGAACGAGTCCCCTTTCGATCGAAGCTACTTTCTTATTCACTGGGTTCCCCGTCCCCAGAAGCAAGAAGAAGGTAGAAGATGTAGGCAGAAGATCTGCCTTATTCCCCGCAGCCTAAGATCGTACGAAATGGAGCAAGGAAGTATACCCTTCTAGGAAGCAAAGAAAGAGGGCTCGAGTTCTATTTAATATCCAAGTTAGCCCATAACCCCGGGCACTAATTGTTTTGTTAGAAAGAAGAAAGGAGGGAAGGTCTTATCTATTTGTAGGGAGTTTTTGTCGCTAAAGCCAATTCCATCTATTTCGGTATCTGCTTGAACTAAGAATATGATGCAAGCGCACCGGCGTGAAATATGTTTAAAGATGACCTAGTTCACAAGCCTGTAGCTAGCCCTGCTTCTATTCAGCTTAATCTTCAAAAACCGAAGATCAGAGTAGGAGATTGGTCAACATCCGGGCGAGTCCTGGCGGAGCTTTCCGTTTGTCCATCACGGGAAACCTGTGAGAGTGAATTAGTGATTTGAACTTCCCATTCCATAACCGAAAGTGGAAATCGCAGGCGAAAAAAGCGGTGTATGTTGAACAATCCGATGGTGTTTTTCGTAGCAGTCTAAGGGGTTGGTTTACTTTTGGACATACTTCATTTGCTTTTCTTATTCGGACACATTTGGCATGGTGCTATAATCTTGTTCAGAGATGTTTTTGCTGGTAGTGACCCAGATTTAGATGCTCAAGTAGAATTTATTAAAAAAAAAATATGGATTGAAAGGATTCAAAGAGGCCCGTAGAGAAAAAACATTTATCCAAAAGATTTATTCATTACTACTACATAAAGCACTACATTACATAAACAACCACATATGCCTTTACTAGAGCTTTCAAAGCATTATGCTAACTACATGATTTTCGAAACTGGAAAAAGTAAAAGGGTAGGCCTGAAATTGGAAAAACCAGTAGACGGAAGAGCCTGTAACTACTTTATTCTTTCTTCTAGTCTCTCCAGTCACTGAGGATGGTCGCCCGCACAATGAGCAGCAACCCGCACAATGAGCCATTGCTGCTCATTTCGCAGCGCTTGCTGCCTCTCCTCCAAACCCTCTATGCGCTCTCTGGTAGCGTGAATGAGCGCGTTTCTCCTTGCAAAAGAATCATTATCCATTTGTCTAGCACGTCTCGACAAGGAGTTTAGCGCTCTACGACGCTCTTGCATTTCATTTTGGAGTTGGCCCATTTCGGCATCAATTGCAGAAAGCCTGTTTGCAGCATCCATAGCCATACGTGCTAAGACTCAATTTCTTTGATTTGATTTTGATGATGAAGACACTTATCGAGCCTCCATTTATAGAGTGGTAGAGGAATCTCGCCATGCAGTACGAATTGCATGGCAGGCACAATTCTTACTTGTTCTCCGCACTACTTTTCTGCAGTTGAAGACTATCATGCCTTTTTAATGAAAAACTGGCTGGCTCTGGCTACCTTGCGGAGCAAAAAAAATCTCCCCAAATCACACAGCCTGTATGAACAAACAAACTTTGTACAACCAGCTTACGTGGAAAAGATTCCATATTCTATGCCAATAGACTCGTGACATCCATGTACTGAGTCGTCAAATGAGCCACGTTAAGAAAGAAAGCCCAAGCTTATACGCATTGGCCCACAGGGTGTCCCAAGAGGGCCCGAATGAAAGACCCAAGCTTACATGAACCATCAAAGAAAGTCCTACAAATGAAGACTTGGGCCTGTCAAGCCTGCTTTCCTCGATGGAAGCCCACAGAAGGGCCAAAACACAACAAGCCTACCCATCATCAAAGCAACGCCCAGGTGCTCTATTGAGCCGGTCCACGTTGGCTAAGAGCCCATTTCTGACTTGATAGCCTTTGTTCTCATATCGATAAGATAAGTCCGGGAGGAATCGTGATTTGTATAAATTAGATCCCTAAGGCAACGAGTAGATTGTTGAAGCTCAAAATATCATTAGTCGATGGGCTTAAACTCAACGTTCGTGATCCATGGAATACCCGGGATTGAAGTTTGACCCTTATCTTCTGGCTAAGGGGTGGAATTGAGAACCCAGACCGATATGCACGCCTTCACTTTTTAGTAGGTAGCCCGCGGGCACACCTTTAGCACCACTTCACTCTGATCGTACTAGTAGCACTGAAGACTGGAGGAATCCAGTCCCCACCCCACGGACCAGTACCCATGGTCCACTCCAGACCATGAGATACGTCAAGGGGAGCAACCGCGCTGATGACCAACACCTTAAATAGCCCATTTTGAGAGGCACAATGGGAGCTTCCTGCCCCCAAGCCTTACCGGAGTTATAAGGAGACACTTAGCCACACTAGAGAGCTTAGAAATTTCCCATAGGTCCAACCTGTCTTGTGTGACTGCGTGTGTTTGTTAGATTGCTTGGAGTTCTATGTTGGGCCCACTCTTTTTCACCTTAGGAAAATGGACTGTTAGGCTGTGTTTCTGGGCCCTATGATGGACCTTTAGAATCAAATAAATAGGGAAGTGAATTAAGCCCAATTGGTCGAGACCTTCGAATAGAGCCTAGTGTTGGTGTGTAAGTGCATGGTCAAGTTGTAGGCTCTTCCATTGGTTGTGGGCTTTGAATTAAGCCCGATGTGTGAGACTTAGGATCCAATACGACTTGAGCCCATAAGGATTATGACAAGACCCAAGTTATAGCAATTGTGTGCAATTTTAAGCCATTCTGAGAGTCATTGGACCCCACTACGCGCTTTATGGATTCAACCCATCTTTTCTGGGCCTTGAATATTAAGCCCAATCTGTGGTTTTGTCATACAATAAAATAAGATCCAATTTGTTTGGACTCGTTAGGTTTGGCCCATTACCTTGAGTGAGGCCTAACGTGTACACCTCTTGTCATGAAGATGTGATCTTATCCACCGATGGGTCTTGTTCTAAGCCCAATCCTCTCGTCTTAGGGTAGGATATCCATAAACCTTAAATAATTCAAGGTCTTTCTTTAGCAAGTCAAGTCGAAACCTTTCCCTCTTAATATCTAAAGCAAGTCACTCTTTAGGCTGTAGATGACTTCTTGCTCTTTTGGAAAGAATGCTTTTAGTAAACGTTGATTCAATCCTAGTGAATCAGGCCTACCACCAGGCACAAGAAGCAATTACTCAATACAATAGGCATTTCTTTCCTATATTACTTACTAAAGACTGGAAGAGAGCACTTGGGCTACCTCAAGAGTGGAGCACACTTACCCTTACTTTCCTCACTCAATTCTAGTAAATAGGAATCGGGGATGAATCGATTCTGTACCTTCAACTTGTAAGTTCAGGTCTAATCAGGCACTTAGTAAGGATCAAACAGTCTTCATTTCCAGAGAATGGGTTAGGGGAGGATGACAGTTACTTAACCCAGTAGATGTTCTTGGCAGTAGTCAAGTGTCCCGGAGCGGAGGGGACAGTATTGAATTCTGTTCGGTCGACGGCTGCTGTCGCTCGAGTTATCGTAAGAAGCATGAATTCGCGTCGAAGGGCAGGAGTTTTTTTTCTTTTCGTGCTGCGCGAATGCAACCTCTAGCAGCAGGCGCCTTTGATAGAGATAAAACGAGAACCCAACCTTTTGGCTTCAACTCGCTCGAATAAAAGGCGTGAAATCGTGGAAACACCTTACGGGTCGGACATCCTTCTTGCCTCCCTATCCGGGGACCTAATCTTATCCTCTCGCCTATACCGAACAAACTTATCCATCTCCATCCGCCACCCAGGTAATAACACCGCGATCCGATCCGCGCGTCAGGGAACTGCATGCGGAACCCACATACATCGGCCGTCTTTGGGAAAAGAGAAACAACTATAGATGAAAAGCCCTCTCCCCTCCTTAATAAGACGTCATCGGACCAAGGGTTTCTTCCTATCTTTCATTGACGGGGGTTTGGGTCAGTCCCCCTATGTGGGGTAGCTCGAAGCAATGGTTGAAGAAGATGGGGTTCATTCTGAGGTCGGATCTCCTTCGAAAGGGGAACGGCAAACGAAGAACGAAGCAGAGGAAGCGGAAGCAATTGAATCAATGGCGATACCAACAAATGAACCCTTAAAGTAAGTCGCGTGGCCCAATGACAAAGGAAGGTTCTAGGCAGTTCGGAAGAAGGGTATCGTCAAGACCTCTCGAGAATAGACGAAGAGGAAAGGAAGTGTTCTTAATCCAGCAGCTCATTGGAATCTTTCATCTTTAGCAGCGAATTGAATCCCTTAGACTGGTGCCTAACTCGCACGCACTTGAAAAAGCTAGCTTGAACACTCTACTCTTCAAAAAAGGCTTGGAACCCCTTCTCTCACCTTTCAGTACAAGGTGTTAGCACAATTAAATCAAGCCCTGCATCAGATGGTACCATAGAGTAGCAGCAAATCAAGAAGATTGCGATAGGAATGTACCTGGTAACGGAGCCCAGTCGTTAGTTCTTATTAGCTGGACTCCTTCCCCATCTCCTTTCATAAAGTTCAACACAGATGCAGCAACTGATAGTTCATCTTTGAGGGCAGGTCTGGGCATTATAGCAAGGAGGGGGGTATTAAAGCAATTCCGCTGAGATCAACGCCCTAGTGCTGGAGAGTCTTGCTACTCGTGAAGCGCTGATGCTTGCTCCTTCCTGGGGGTTGTGAGTATATCCAAGTAGAGGGAGTTTTACTGGTTGTGGGATGCATCACCAGTGATCGTATTGCTTTTGCTTTCTTTTCCTCTGGCTACTAAGATGTTTCAGTTCGCCAGGTTCCTCCTAGCTCATTTCTTCTTGCCGGGTTCTTCCTAGCTCTTAGTTCAGGCCGTAATTGTAAATATAGAACCAAACCAGTATTTGGAGTTGCTCGAGCTGAGTCTTCTGTTCTTTCTTCTTCTTTCTATTTCGTTTCAGCTAGTATGATCCTCTTCTGCTAGTGTCATTTGAGTAGCAACTAGGCGTCCCCTATATATACAGCAAGGCTCAGTGTAGCTAGAGTTGACCGGGGTCTGCGCCAAGTAAGAAAGATCTTCTCCCTCCCTTCTTTCCTATTCGAATCTCTGGTTTTCCGGAAAGCCCCTCTTATCATTCTTTTTCCAGCAGTGGTAGCTAAGTCTATCTCCTACCTATGTGAGAAGAGTAAGCAAGCTACCTTGGACTGAGCCTCAGGCTAGTTCCGTTTCGGCTCCTAGGTCTATGTGTAGAGAAAGGCGCTCAGTAGTTACGTCAGCTATTGGTTCGCGCAAGTAGTTCCCCTCCGGCTAGTTCATCCAGGTAAGCAACGTCTACTGCACGGGGAGTGGTGAGGGAAAGAAAGCTCAAGTAAGAGTAAGGGTACGAAAGAAAACAAGGCAAAAAAAGAGATTTGTCGGCGTCATCGAACCACGTTAGCAATCCAGAAGAACTGGAAGCTCGAAAGGACCGGTCAAAGGAATTTCTCCGTTTCGTTCTGTTCTTTCGTTTCTACGAACCTTAGGCAAGTAGCTAATCCAAGATGGATGTTAGGGAAGAGCTGAAGCAAGGTACGAAGTCTATTTCTTTTAGCCCTCAAGGGGCCTCTCTAAAGCATTTCAACTAGACTTTCCAGAGGTTAAGCTAGTCCTCTATTCTAGTTCTCTCTAGGGCTATCTAGTAGCTAACTGCGAGTGCTTTCAGATTCAACGATTAGCTAGCGCTAAGCAGTCCTTTCTTCCTTCCTTTAGTAAGTACTAGAGTGAGTCCTTTCCCTGGAAGCCTTTCTTCCCCGAGCCGACTCAAGAGAATAGGCACGAAGGGCGTAGTAGCAGCACTTGTTTAAGCTTGAACAACTGAGAAGTCTCTGACAAAGGGGCTTGTTCTTTGTCTGGTGCAGCCTATCTTCATAGATTAGATGGCCTTGAGAAGAATCTTTCATTTGAACCTCAAATCTATAAGAGTTCGGCAAAGACTGCCGCTTCAAATGGGACTAGGAACAACAGAAACAGCAGACGCGCCTTCAAGGCAACCCCGCTACCCTTTATGATGGTGGGACAGGCATCCCTCCTATCCCGATTGTCTTGCTGATAGGACCCTTCGGAGGTGACCCCGGATATCCCTACTTTGAGGTAACCCCTGTAACTCCGCCAGCAAACCCCTGATGGGCCGAGCTCCTAAAGTCAGGACAATGTCCCGGTCTTGCTTCCCGCTTGGACTATAGATGCGTAGCTCAGACGAATAGACTCCGCTTGCTAAACGGCTTGCTTGTTTCGGTTCCTGTGACTTCTGTTGTACCGGTTCCGATTGTTTGCTTTCCTACCTTTCCTTTTCTTTTCTTGGAGGTCTTAGGGGTCCACAAGTTTTGGATACGACTATACTGGTTTCGAAGTTGACAGGTCTTCGAGCCTTGGCATCGGTTCAGTTCACTCGAGATCAGTGCTCAATGCTCTACTCAATCGGTATGGGCTCAAGGCTCAACGCGATAGGGGGTCATAGGGAATGGGATCGATCTAAGCTAAGGTATGGGCTCCACGCTCTACCGTATTCAGTACAAACAAGGCGATCAAGCGAAATTGAGATGAAAAGGGGCGATAGATCGAGTGCTCCTGATCTTCGGTAATAACTTTGTGTTCGTTAGACAGTGCTAGGTCTGTTCACTTTTTCAAAGTAATGTTTGTTAGGTCTCTTGAGGCTACTTCTAGTGGTGAGACTGAAAAAAATAATGAGCATTTACTCTAATCGGCGGAAGACTGATCAATTCTTTTATAACTGCTTTCTCCTCTAAGGCACGTGAAAGTCGACCCTTTCTATCGTATCATAGTCAGATCTTTTCTCACTCTTCCTATGCCCTTGGCCTTGGAGGGCGGATCAAGCAAGAGCTTTTGCCTTTGTTTCCTGCTCACCACCCCTCTGCAATCTTTCTTCTAATGCCTGCCTCTCCTTATTTATGAAATTCTATAGGGCCTTCCGTCGTTGTTCTTTCAATCTACCTATCTTCTGCTGAACATAAAAAAAAGGAAATGCTATCCGGCTCAATACGGAACCCTTCCTATTCTAGCATCTCCATCTCCGTTCTCAATTTCTCCAGCATTGAGGGAGTGATCTTACCAGTTCACTTTGCCGCTTTCTCCGCTCAGACCACTAGAGCGTGTGAAGGTTGGACGCTCACTCACGACCGGATGGCCCTCTTGGCTTATTGGCTAAGCCGATTTTGGATGTCAAATAATCGGGGTGACAACGTTCGGCTGGAGACTTTTGTCATGGCTGACAAGTTATCTCAGGGCATCACGCTCTCTCTGTGCTTGTTTACTACTAAGTCCGTAGCTCAAGTTTACCTTAGCAGCTGCAAACCTTACTTAGCTAGCCCTACCTTTAGCAAGCAAGTTAGCTACAGCTGAGCTGCCTTACTCTAAAAAGTAAGCAAGTAAACTACCTTTCCTAAGCCTAAGTTTACCCGGCCTAAGCAACAAAAGTTCCCTACCCGGCTACGGGCTAAGCTCACTCGTTTACCCGGTAGCTCCGTTCACTGCTACGTTCCTAGAAAAATACGAACTCATAACTACTAGCTCTCTTAATACATAAACTCATTCATAACAATGTCAGCGCAGCGGGATTATAGTTTCTAATTGGTCCAGAATAGGCCCTCCATTCGTCTATTATCTGACTACCCTTTGTTTAACTCAACAACAGCAACCGCGTTTCCTTACTTGGCTGGAAGTACAAGAAGGTGCGTAGCTTGTTAGGAATTAGCTGGCTTAGAGATGAGAAGACTTATTAGTAGTTCTATTACAGAACTCGGCTGCTTGCTTACCCGCTCACTCGAACAAGAACTCCAGCTTGGCCCACTTCTGGCTCGCTTAGCCTTAAGCCTGACCTCCTCTCATCTTCAGTTTGCTGATGACACTCTTTTCCTATGTGAAGCCAATCATTTGCAGCTCAGACTCCTTAGATGTACCTTGCGTTGCTTCGAGGCGCTTTCAAGACTCAGGATAAACCTGATGAAAAGTTCCATCTTTGCAGTGGGAGAGGTGATCAACATAGAGGAACTCGCGGCAGATTTTGGGTGCAAGGTGGGCTGCCTCCCATCCTCCTATCTTGGTTTCCCGTTGGGCGCTAAATACCGGTCGAAGGCGATATGGGATCCGGTGGTGGAACGTTTTGAGAGGAGAGGGATAGCTCGAGTCTGCGAATCCATCAGGTAGAAGTTTCGCACCTTTCTACTTCTACGCCCCATCTTACTAATAATAATGAGGGGAAAGATCATCCATTAATCTTTCAACGTAACCCCAATTAGGGTACGATCTAATCCTAATCCTATACCCGGGGCGCCGTAGTCTTGCCTAACCGTTCGGAGCTTAGAGCCTTTACTTTCGAATATATCTAATAGAATCGAAAGTCTGCACGTCACCTTTACCGTTTGGCACTCGACATCTATTAAACAACACCAAGAACAAAGCCATACCATGCCCTCGGATCTACTTACCCAGGATCGAGACCGAGTTTCCCTTTTTACCAATAAGCAATACATTACTCAATAGAGCGACTCAGGGTTGAACTACGCACCTCTAAAGGAGCGCCTGCTCGAGCTAAATAGAGTTTTTTCTTTCTTTTTTTTTATGACTCAACAGAAGACATAGTAATAGATCCTGCCATTACTATCAAAGCTATTGTTCTTCATTATCGTGTTCCAATTTCCCTCCCCCTCTCTCTCTACTAAATACAGTTACTTTACTTCTGAAGTCATGAACTCTGGCGCCCATTCCTAACCAGTTCCGAAGTTCATGAAACTCGTTCTGCTTCATCGACGGACCTCTCTTATCTACCAACTTATGGTCTCAAATACGATGCCCCTCCCTCCACACGAGTGTCGTCACACCGTCGAGCTTTGTGTTATAGACAGGGACTTGTCGACTATCGATCCGCATGGACCTCCCGATACTACCTCTTATCACTCCTACTCTAGGAGTTTCCTCTATCTTACTATTACTCGTCCTAACCTCTCATATGAGAACTTCGCTACCTTACTATAGTTTTTTAAAGTGGAGCCCGAGCCTTTCCCCTTTTAATACTTTCTTTTGTGTGTTGTGCATTTTTGTTACTTGACCAACCATCGGGAGAAGCCGATAATGGAGACAGATATATGGAAAGTGTGCAGTAACTTCTATTCCTCTAGCTGGACTTGTCTTTGGTTACTATTCTGTCTTCTTTCTTTGGAAATCTTTTTAGGAGGGACAATTTTACATATTTTTGCCAAACTTACGGCTTTGATTGTTATTACTTTTAAAATAGGATTTCAGGTCAGGATAGATGTTTACCGCCCTAACGCTTACTTGGCTTGTGCCCCCTTTTCTACATCTGTGTTTGTGTTTTAGGTAGGCGTGAAACTTTCATTTTTGAGTGGTTTCTTTCTTCTCTTATTTGGAATCAAAATCTTTCTATCTTTGTTTCGCTTTTTGAGGATGCTTGTGCCTGCTGATCCGGTTATAAGCTTTTCATCTGTTTCTCAAAGTGCTTCTCCGATTGCTCAAGACATCTCTTTTCAACCTTCTCTATACCCGAAAGGGTTAGGTATTCCTATGGTTGTGGCCTGTCATAGGCCTTACCCTACCCGAAAGGGAAGGGGCCAGAAACAGGGGGAGCACCCATTATCGCAAGGGGCAAAAGCGTCTTGTTTCAATCATCAGCTATTTCCATTTCTTTCCTATCATGAAGAAAGTATAGGACATGACGGGGTATGTATGTATGGGGGGTCATTCATCCTAGCTATGCACTATTGCCCTACTGATTGTTGGCCTGAGCCCGATCCCGAATGCGGTCGGGATTCAATCTTGGTCGATAATATGGTGGAAAGTGTAGTGTAACATAGCCCAATTGAAGCGGTGAGGTTCCCCCGCAACTCTGTGGATTGGTATAGGAATCCCTGGGCTGCCAAATCCTCTTGAATCGTACTCGCGCTTGTACTACCAGTTGTGTATTGCCATCTTTCCAATCCCAGAGTCTGACGATTCGTAATACCGAACCATTTGAACGATCGCTTTTGGGCTCGTAGTAAGCGAACTCATATGTTGCAATTGCAAAAGGGCCGGTTCGAATCAAACCACTCGATTCTTGAGTCTTGAGTGAGAGGTGTGCCTCCTACTACTTACTTTGTACTGCGCAGATTGCTTCTTCATGCCTTTTTTTGGTTCCCCCTTCAATTCATTGAATGGAAAGTATGGTCGAAGATCAGTAAGTAGGAATTGTACAAGAAAAGCTATAAGCGTATAATAGTATGTTTAAATCATTTTCTCTTTCTTTGGCTTGATCGAAGGTTCCTATTATTTTTTGTTGAAAGATTAGGCTTGGCGAGAAAGAGGCATTCGCTACTTCCGAATCTCCGTCTGTCTTCATTTTCCTTCTTCGGCACTCCCAGATCGGTTACGTCGATCGGCCATAGAACCAGTTTTTGATGAGTGATAGGTCGCCCCAAGTTCTATTCCTTTCTCAATTCAGGAAGTTTGAAGTTGAAATGGTTGGACGGACAATCAGCTTCACATAGGATCGTGCCATTATTTATGCGCTTTCGATTGCTTCTGCTTGTGTTGCCCATCATTTATTCAAAGAAAAGGGTACTTCTATCAAACAGAAGACGTCGACTACTAAACCAGAGAAGGACGAAGAGTGGAATAGGAAGAGCTGACTTCGGGTATTCTATAAGCTGGATCTAAGCCTTTTGTTTAGTCAGCGCTCATGGGCAAGTACACATCGGCGGGATCTCGATTCCTACTAAGCCTAGTCCGCGAACTAAACCTAAACTTTCTAGTTGATCCAACTGAACTTGACTAGCGGGGAAGCCCTTCCTATTTTATTACTGTGAATGCGATTAGGGAGATCAAACAGAGTCCTACTGTTAGGGAAAGCTAGGTGTTTACCAACTACAATCTAGAAGCAGTAACTAAAGAAGGTAGGATACGGCATAGGTAGCTTCCGTATGAGAACGAAAAGCAAGACAGACGTAGCATTTCGCGGAAGAAAGATCGGCGACACCGTTCACTTAGATTAGAGGCCTAGTTGACGACCCGCTTGGAGATGGAGAGGAACTAGCTTCTAGTAAATTCACAGATGTACTAGCAGGCTTGGCATCGTAAGCATAGAATATAAACCTAATCTGGGCGGAAGGCTGCTTGGTGAAATGACGTACTTAGGATTCCCTCACTGTCAAGCAAGGGAGTGACGAGAGGGTATCAAAACCACTCTTTAGAAAGATAGCCTACATTGAACCAAAGGAGTGATCCCCACTCCGAATGAGATGTCGTATACGCAAATGCTCTTTCCGTTGCAGGCATAAGCGCTGCAAACATGGCTACTTCCGCTCTTTTCGGAAGATAAGAAAGTTCCGTCACTTCTGGGATTAAGGGGGTTCCCCCGAGGGAAAGACAGTCAATAGGAATTCTCTCTACTCTAGAACCCATAGGCCTAGGAGTAATAGACTGAAGAGGTACGGTGTAACAAAGTCAGTAACAAAGGTAGAAGAGGTGGAGGCAAAGGAATTCGTTTCAGTTGGACATAGACTATGATAAGTAAGGTGTTACCTGCTGGCCGATAAAGCACATGAAGTGGACTAGTCGAAAGGCTGCCACAAGCAGGGCTTGACTTTCGTTCTAGTAGCGGAGTCCCTAACGAATATGGTTGAAACAGTTCTAGATCGAGACCTACCTCCTTGGAGAGATAGGGATAGTTACTTGAATTACTTTACTGCTCCATCGCTAACTCCTTGGGTGAAATACTTGCTGACTTCCCTTTCTTTACACCTCGATCGCCTACTCTTTCTAACACTTGACCGGATGGGGAGTTCATTAAGATTAGAAGTTGGCATTGTGGCACCTGCTTTGTTCCACTCAGAGGGGACCTCCTTTAGGAACCCACAACAACACAAATTCTATGAAAAGGATGTCATTTTGAGGTTTGTAAGCCGGTTGAACTTGCTTCTGAAGCCAGTGCCTCAGATTAGTAACTGTAGCCATGAGGAGTGCCACCCCAGACCCTAAAGGGCTAGCCAAGTGTTTTTTAAAGCCGTCATTTATTGAATAGAGATTCCTTCGGACCGTGCCCCTGAGTTGTGGAGCGGATAAATCAAATACTACTCACTATATGCAAAAAGAGGGGCTTTAGCAGTTTTCCTTCCGTTTAGCGAGGAATGCTATCAATAATCCCCTAATTAATCCCTTGTTTACTAGCTGTTTGGCTCTATTCTCCACAATTGAGTCTCTACCTCGAGTGCCTTCCTCTAGATCTATCCCTGGATCCTGATAGGCATCTTTCTGGCTATATTGATAGATCTTCTAGCGTCAAGTGAGGTGCAAAATCACATTGCAAGAGGGTTTCCTTCACGCTCTCTAGTTCTAATTGGTTGCACAGCTATCCATTCCTACCTGCTAATCTCGATTGTGATAATTCTTTGATCACTACTCTGGATGTGGATCTACTCACTATGCCATGGATTTACCTATTGAAGTTTACAGATTTCAAAAGGGAACCAGCCATATGGGGTAATGAAAGCCAAGCCCGTGGTTGATAAGAAGTGCTTCTGTCTTGCTTCTTCGCAAGAACTCATGGGGCAATGGACAAGCAATGCTATGGTGTCGTCCTCACTTGAGCCAACCTAGGAGCAAACCTCTCGGTCGTTAGCTTCTTTTCTTTCTGCGTAAACTTCCCTGCTAACCTCTTTGCTTTCTGCTTTCCTACGTTTATAGAGGAGGATACTAACTAATTTGCCGTCTTCCGGTAGCTCGATGTCACTACGGGTCTTTCGGTATAGGCGGAATCCCTCTCCTGCTTTTAGTCTGTAGCCTTGACTGATTTGACTAACCTGTGGTTTCTCTAAGGCCATTGACGGCCAGGGCCCTTATTGTAATAAGACAATAAGCTCTCTTTTGCTCCTCTTTTGCGAAGTCCTTGAGTCCAATGAAAGCTTAAAACGAGAGTTAGAAGGCTTAGACTCCTGGATCTAATCTCTGCTTGTTGTTGAAGGACTTCTTCTTCCCTGATTGATTCCTCAACCTAGGATAGATCACCAGCGTCAACCTATTATGCATAGCAGCTTATCCGCTGCAGCTCTTAGGTCTTGGTAGCTAGTGGGAATGTAGGATAGCTCAAGTAAGTAATAGACTGACACCAGTGCCTCTGATAAGAGAAAATAGGTCCACATGATCAACCGAAAAGGCTTTCTATGGCCATTCTCCCAGAGCAGAGCTTGAAGCAAGGGTCAGAACTTTAGGCGGGGGCCTCTGTCGATAGAGCTAAAGCAGTCATTCATTAATCCACCCTCGACATACTAAGGAAAACGGCTGATCCAACTACGGAACAAATACAGACATAAACAGAAAAAGTACCGTACGGAGCGAGCGCTCTAAACAGCTGCCCGAAAGCCTAGTGAAGGAGTCCTGAAGTGAGCTTCGCCTTTCTTTTCTCTTCCCGCTCTGAACCCTGGCATCTAACTAGCAGCCATCTTAGGAGCAATCATTAAAGGCGAGGGAGGCGGAAGGTTGCCAACAATGAACCAGTGGGCTGCCTCTTAAGATGTATATAATATTTCATAATCCCGAAAGAGGAGTGGAGAAAGAATGGGTTTAGCTGCCTCGATCGAGGGAAAACCATGTTTATGTTTGGGAAGAGCATGGGATCTGGTCAACAAAGGTGTAACCCTTTTGAAAATGATCCAAGGGAGGCGAGAGGAGAAGTGTTGTTTGCAAGCGAACCCAATAATGCCACGAGGCGGAGAGCCTTTCGATGAAGCCTGCACCCACTGGGAAAAAGGAAAAATAGACCTTGCCAGAGTTTCCCGATAAGGGGTCTTAAAAACATAAGAAAAAGCTTCACCGGCTGCTTTATCCACAAGAATGTCAAAAAGGTTCTCTCCGGTCTTCCTCAAAAAAACAGCTTTAGAGCGCAAGTCAAACTCATGATAGGCGAGCAATCACGCGCACATGGTTTAGCGGTTTGCTGTGCTCTGTGATCTTATTCTTCTCCAAGACCTGATGCTTCATCTGCTTCTTTAGCTTAGTAGGACTTCTTTTTTCTATTGCGTGAAAGATTTGTTTGGTCTCCCACTGCTATCTATGCTAGCTCGAAAGGTATGGCTACTCTCTTGTTTCCTGCGTAATCTCCTTGTAGTCCGCCCATTTTCTAGTAGTTTGAAGAGGCACAAGCTTTCGTCTCTGCAAGCCCGGCATAAGCATTGGATTCCTCCCCGTATACCCACGCCCCTTTGCGATTGGATGCTTTCCAAATCGATATTCAATGATTTCCGAGGGGAATGGGATGGGGAAGAAGAAGGGCAAGCATCAAGATCAAGATCAGGATCGGAATCTGAATGGACTAGGAATCGAAAGCTATAGTTGTAGGCACAACCCAATCAACACCACTTTCAAATGAGTCAAAGAAGGATGAGTAGGCACGCTAGTCTGTAAGATCCGGTCTCGGCCTGTCCATGGCCAGTAGCCTTTCTCTTACCTGGCTGGCTATTGAACCCCTTGAATTGCCATGACTTCTGTTATCGAGCTTTGAAACTGGCGTACAGGCTCTGAAAGACCTCGTCTCCCGCTGACGGGTTAAGTTCAACTAGATCTTATGATTCAAGTAGATCAGATGCTTACTCACCGGTTTAAGCTCTTTTTCATGCTACTGAACCTTACTTGTTGGGGCTCTTTCACATACTTAGTTTAGTTAGCTCCAGAACGTTCGGCATAAGAAGTCGTTTCCTTATCTCATTTGCTTTGAGTCGAGTTGCTTTATCTCTTCTGTTTCACGTCCTTAAGGGAAAGTGGCTTTCTCTCCTTGCCTTTACTCTATCTCGGCTTAAAAGTGTTGCTTCTCTTTCATATCATGTTAGTCAAGTAGCTTCTATTGCATCTCCTGAGCATTCGGCACCTGAACTACATTCAATATCTGTAGGCCCTGCGGCTAGAGGAGGGGTTTAATCAAGGCAAGCAAGCCCGCTTAATCTAATCTATAGTTGTCTACCTATGCTTGCTATGAGTCAGCGAAGATCAGCGTCACGTGATGAGAGGAAATAGATAAGCTTTTTGGGGACGAGAGGGTGTGCCAACAGGTAATTCTTTTCAACATAGGATTAGGATGGGTAACAGAAAAGACTGAAGATAAAGTTCTCTTTCTCCCTTTGTATGAGTTAGGGTCGGAGATAAAGGAAGAGATCGAAGCGAGCATCAGTCAATGGAATAGAATCGGGAGCAACCTTTCTCCTATATTCTTTACGCGAAACCTGAGAAGGTTTATTATTTGGCTTAGGGTTTGCAACAGGACTTGAAGGGCGAACCACCGAACGAGCTTTCCAATGTCTTTCCTTCCTTTCAATAGATGCCCTGTCTTCTGTTTTTGATCGAAAAAGAAAGACTGATAATTAGACTATCGAGTTGAAATACAGACGTGAAATGATGTAAGTGATGAAAGAAAGGCTATCACTTTGTTGTTACTGCTTGAAGGAATCCTCGGGACGGTTGGAAAGACGCTTGTCTTAGCGGCAGCTCCCCCTTGAGTTGGCAAAGAGCATGCGGGACGTAAAACCCACAGTTCCTGTGCTGTGAATTACAGGAGAGGTACCGATCCAAGCTTCAACAAAGCGGTCACAAGAAAGCTGTCATTGGGGTCAGCGGGTGTCGAAGCGCTAGCACATCTGGGAATGTCACCGCAGGAGTTCAAAGCACTGCACGCCATACAAGCAAGATCGGCACCACACTGGGTACCAAATCCTGTTATAGTAGATTAACTGCACTAAGCTTTCAAGACAGAAATAAGAACTAAAAAGAAAGAGATCTGTACTATTGAAAGTAGAAAGCAGACTGAAAGAGTTAGTAAAGCAGGCCTAGAATCACTTCTTTCAAAGGAAGTGGTTTTTTGACACTTTTCAATGGTTATTCATCACCCGAACGCAACGAAGCCCATAACAAGGCTTTAGAAACGAACCTCTTAGCCATTAAACCACTTTTTCAATCCTACTATAATAGGGTACCTAGATGGTGAGAGACAGCAGAAGGCCCTCGCCCCCTTCGGTCCCTGTGTTCACTAGCCTCCGGCTATAGAAGAATCACAACATCAGACGATAAAGCTACATTTGAAGACGAGAAAGCTATAAACTGGCATATCGTCTTGGAAGATCGTAACTTTGTTGCTTCTTAAAGTCAAGTAAGTCAGAGCGCAACGGATGTGAGGCTTCGCCGACTGAGAACTATCACGGTGAAAAGCCCTTTCCCGAGTAGAATGAATAGCTGCTGCACGGAGAACAGGAATAGCCATCCCCCACGAACCAAGTAAAAGCAGTCAGAACAAGCAATACGAACCGAACGAAGAGAGGGAGGAGAGTCTTATATAAAGAACTAGAATGACTTTTCTTTCGGAATTGCTTCTTACCCTTATCTTTTTAGGTAAGGAATAGCCTTAGTCCCCTCGAGTCTCTGGGATTGGCATGTAATAGAAGGATTCGGTGAGCCTCGCGTGACAAAAGAAAGAAGCGGGAAAAATGGAGATCACCCGCAGGCATGGACAGTATTGGCTGCAAAAGATCCAAAAGACGTTCCTTAGCTTGGTTCAGGTGGCAGCACTTTCAAGCTACGCATCCATTCACAGAAGCTAGGATCGTCAAAGTGAAGGAAACTGCTTTTCAGCTTCGTCCTTTGTTCTGTAGTCAATGTTCTAAGCTGAGGGAATCTTGCCTCCTGCAATCATGTATTACATATTTCAATTACTATTACCAGATTCGAAGAAGACTTGTTTTTTATCCAACAACAGCGATATGCTTCGCTGAAATCATGTCAAAACACAGTCATGAACTCTCAGTTCCCTTCTCACATTGCAATGAACTACACAAAGGAAAATAGTTGTTGCATAAGAGGGATTGCCACCCCCACTTACCTGCTCATACGGGGGATCCTTGTGTGCTGGTATCAGCCGAGAAAGAAAATATCGCGCCTGAGAGCTCCCCTCCTGTCACAGAACCAGATCCCATCAGATTATCTTTTCAATCCGAGACGAATACAAACACGAGAGACGAGAAAAAAGGAAGAACCACCAAGAAGCTACTTTTTCTAGAAAACCTACATCCTCCAGCCACATCTTTTCAAATTGGAAACGGGATGAAGATTCTAGCAGAAAGTCGTTTTCTTAACAAATAATGGAAAAAAAAAAGAACAACAACAACAAGAACAGGGCATGCTAAAACAGCGAAAACAGAAAGTAAGGTAGCTGAGCGGCTTACCAACCAAACGAAGACATCTGTGCCATGGTCAAGAACAACCGCAGCATCTTAAGTATGCTACAAAGAAGCATGAAAGGGCTATGCGCAATCAAGACATTCAATAGCAAGCGCCATCAACAGACATGGAAAAAGAGCAAGCCAAGACTTTCACAAGAAAGCTGGACTTGGTGGGTAAAACCTCCCTTGGGTACGAAGGTAAGCCATAAAAAGCAAGGGGCTAAGCGGGTATTCACTCCTCCCTTGCCGCTACTACCAGCTCGAGGCCTATTGTCCACGAAGGCTGATCTCTTAACTGGCTTTGGAAAGGCATACCTTGACTATTCGAAGACAATGGATTGGTTCTCTTACAGTTCAATTCCAGGGGAAAAAGAAAGCCAATTACTCCTTCAAATATTCATTGCCTCTAGTTCCGACTTAAGAGTTAGACTAGGCGATATATTCTTTCTTGCGCAAAGCCTCTCTCCTGATCTTGATAGCACGGGAAAGAGACTTTTTGCGATGAGGCCATGCAAGGAAGGCTCTTTAATTAGCATTACTGCCTCTTTGCTTTGCACTCGCTACCTTGTGGCCATACCCAGAAAAGGGCCTTTGCCCAGTTATTTATTCTTATTCCATTAAGAAGATAAAAGTCAAATCACTTTCACAAAGCGAAGGAACATTGCTTACAACTCAAAAGGACGGGATGTTAATATGTTAGGCTAAGGCACCTCTCATCACAGCACGTCGAAAGCATGCCATCAAATTCATTATTGAAAGCCTTAGAGCAGTAGCACGCACAGGGATAGTCTTCCTTCTGATCCCAAGGAATGCGCGTCTGGTGGTATCATCGTATATAAGAGAACGGCTGCATTGGATGAACTCCAGCTCTCGGCATCAAGACCGACAAAGAGCCTATTGGACCTAGCAAGGAAAGAAAGTCGCAGAAGGGGCGTAGCGGGCAACTAGGGGTTCTCGAGACTATTCCGTCTGTCAGTTTATTAAGAAAGTAAGTGTTCCGTTATCGTCTTCATGGAAATAGTAGTATATGCCGCAAATGGTCTGCTAAAGCTAATGTCCTCTGCTCATCGAAATCGAAGAGGGACATTCAAATAGTTAATCTATCCCACTAGCTCAAGTCCCACTGCTCTTATTCCGCTAATGCCAGGAGAGCTTCTAAAAGGATATCCCTCTGGAATTGCAATTGGAGAAAGGGGGCATTCTCCCCGTAGATGCTGAGAATCTTGCAAAGAGCCTAGTTGTACTACCAGCAGCCTAATTCCCATCTCCGTTCTATCAAAGGCATGAAGTGAAGGAGGTTACTGCGGTTATTCCGCCAAAAGCTAGGCCAACAAGCCCAAGGTGAGACAGCCCTGCTAACTCGTACTCTTCTTTTAAAGCCCTAGGATCGGATTCAATAGTAGCTGAGTCAATAGCTGGGTCTCCCTCAAAGCCTATTCTGATTGACTTTTGTCCTCGGTTTGGCATAAAGCCTACCACCCTCACATGCAGGGGATTCGAGAACCCGGTATTCTTCCTCCTCATGGACAAAATCGGATGCTTAAGCCAATAAAATAAGGTTGCACCTCTGTCTACCCTCTTATTTTACTATGCATATGGATCTGGGGTAGTGCTAACTAATCCTTCTTGTTCTAACTCTTCTCTTTCTCTCTGCTTTGACTATGGGGATACCATGCCCATTACGGGTGTCAAAGAGCGGATGCTTTCCATCTTCGTAGGAAGGATTTGCTGCTGCTAAGACCGGATATGCCGAATCTGAGCTGAGAGATGCTAGGTCTCGTCTAAGCCCTTCTGCGGATTCTCAAGCAACAGCAAAGAGAACAGGGGATTGCCCACTAAGAGCCCATCATTTACCCGAGCGAGATTGGACAGTTGCTCTATCTGCTCTCGAATCGGATTCTGTTGAAATAGGCGAAATGGCCCTTCCCCTCTTCGAATCTGAGATGATAGTTCCCTTTCTAACTGCGCATTCTTCCTTCAAACCTTCCACCAGCAGTTGATTCTCAAGCAGCCCCTGCTCTTCTGGGGCATCTATATAATAATAATATATGTCACTTCCCTCTGTCCATCAATCGTCTTCTCATCTGCGCTTCTGATCTTTGCTTTACTGCTGGTTAGCTTTCTCTTTTCTGTGTTTACTTCATGGATTTGAATAAGGACTTTCCCCTACTTGCTTCTGCTGTTGGTGCAAGTAACCCTAGTTCTTCGCGTAATATTTCTCCTCTCACTCCTGTGGTTTCTGCTACGGTTGTGAATTCTGCTGTTCCTTCCCATAATCTGCGTCCTCACTCTCCTGTTGGGACTTTACCTGTGAGTATTATTGATTTGTTGGAGTCGGTTACGGTACCGAATAATGAACATCGATTGATCTCTGCTTCTGATACGCCGGCCAGACAGGAAGGAGTCTCTTTCTGCCCCTTATTGATTAGTTAGGGAATCATTTTTCTACATCAGCAATGGATACCTCATCACTTTCTATTGCTGTTTTCACAGTGACTCTTCTTTTTTGTGCTACCTTATCCGGGCTTTGTTGTCGAAATTCATTCTGTTCACTCAGAAAACGACAAAGAGAGGAGGGGGCCCTTCATTCGAGTCCGAATCCAAGCGAGTCAGATTGGATGAAGCGGGAGCAACATCATCAACAGCAAATAAAGTGGCTCCTGAACCCGTCCCTGAGCCGGAGGCCCCCCTTGGCGAAGAACTTCCGGGTCTCCGGCACCACAATTGGCAGATATGGAATTGCCTACGGAGGAACTTCCCATGGTCGCTTCCCCGGACAGCGATCCAGTATTTTCGGGATTGTCTCCATTGGGGGACCTTCCTAATCTCGAACCTAGTCCTTTACTCGACCAGAGAACAGGCACCGGACCCCGACCTGTAGGCGGGGGAAGCTCTTCTAAGCTCTATTCATCACAGTGCCGGCGAGACTCTTTATAACCTTCTGCAGCAAGCGGGGATGCAAGCTCCACAGAGTTGGACAATGCACGAACTCGCTGCAGAGATTATCGACGCTCAAGGGGACATTGCCTATGCGTCAGAAGTTTTGAATGATTTCTTAACCCACCAAGTTCATAGTTTCTACTTTGAACAAACGGTGGAACTCGTCCGCCTTATAATAGGATAGGTGGACGATTATGTGTGGCCTTTTTGATCTCATCCGTATTCCAATGGAATGGAAGTTTCATTCAACCAACTATCTTTTTGAAGCAGATAGTTTACAGTGCTCATTCTATAGATACTGGAAAAGCCAACTCATGTTTTCACTCCATTTTCATTACGAAGATGTATTACGTCAGGATCTGTTGCTCAAACTGAATTACGCCAACGTTATGGAAGTTCCTGGATTGTGTAAAATAAGAGTAGTACCAAAGGCAGCACCTTCTGCTTTAATAATGAAAAAAGGAAAATTGGCTATGGAGATTTCGTGCGGTCAGAAATTAATACAGACACAAAGGGCTTCGACAGGAAAGTCGTTTCGATCCAATCGGGGGCAAATAAAGACAAAAAAGGATATGTCAGTGACCTAGCACGACAAAGCACTCTCCGAGGGCATGGAATGTCTCATTTTTTGGTCAGAATCTCCACAGTAATGTCTCTGTTAGATTCTCCGGTCGAAATACGGGAAAACTCCATTCCATTCTCGATGGAAACGGAGTTTTGCGAATTCTCCCCGGAACTGGAAGATCATTTCGAGATTTTCGAACATATTCGAGGGTTCAATGTGACTATTGTCACTTCGGCCAACACACAAGATGAGACTTTACTACTGTGGAGCGGCTTTTTGCAAAAAGATGAGGGGGAAACTCAGTAAGATGTCGGAGAAGCTAAATATACGAGATCACAAACATAGATTGCTCGCGGCTAAATATGAATTGAGAGGAAAGCTTTAGAAAGCCTTTTGTAAAGATCCCGATCTTCCTAGTGATATGCGGGACAAACATCGTTATAAGTTGTCCAAGTTACCAATAAAGAGTTCCTTTGCACGAGTAAGAAACCTATGTATTTTCACGGGTCGCCCTCGTGGAGTAGTTGAGTTCTTTCGAATTTCTCGTATAGTTTTTCGTGGATTAGCATCTCGAGGTTCTTTGATGGGCATAAAAAAATCGTCTTGGTAGCAACCACCAAACCAATAGAACAAGGGTTAGCTCTGCAGCTGGTCTACAAGCAAGGTAAGTAGGTCCATTACCGGCCGGCTCCGGACCGAAAAGACCTAACGGAGTAATCCCTTATCTCGGATCGGAAATGCTAACGGGGCGGGAATCGAAGTGGGGGATCTCTTTACCGCCTGTGTCTATCTCCTGTCAAGTATGCTCCCCAGACATAGACTACGTACAGGGTAGTACTCTTGGAAAGATAGAATATCACCGCGTGAACATAACATGTTGTTACGAATCTGACTCCCGAGGGATCGACCACTATTCTAAATATAGTAAGGCGGAGAACTTTTGTTCATTGGAGCGCCGGAGTGCGGGGGTTGTTCCCATCATTGAAGTCAGAGTCTGGGCCAAAATAGAACTATACGGGGCCCTTCCGAATGAGAAAGAAAAAAAAAGCGCAACGTTTCGTTGGAAAAATCTACGCAAATATCATATTGACTTTTTCTCGCCCTACTTCTAAGGATAGATAGAAAAGGTTGGAGAGAGTGACTTTCAGAAATTCTCTCCTTTCCAAAGCTGCGCAAGGCGGCCCCCAAAAAACAAAGCCCCACCCCTCTTTTCCCCCCTTTAATGAAAAACCCTCGCCTCACTTCCTATTCATTTGTGGGTCGGGACCCGAGGGCCTTTTTTCATTTTTTTTCTCAAGAGGTGATTTCGAGAATCAACCAACCGACAAATCCGTAGCCCAGGTGACTCACAGCCTCCCTCTCGCCCAAATGAAATGGGATGAAAGAAATCTATAAGCTTTTTGATTGATTCAGGGCGCAGCGAAGCCAAATTCAATCAAGGCAAGGGGGCTTACTTTTCCTGACGCTGAGTCATCCTATTCAAATTTGGCTATGCTAATGGAACAGGAAAAGTTTTCAGATGATATGGACCCCAAGAGATGAGCGAGAACCTCCAATTGCTTAGGGGTAGCACTGTGTCCCGCTTGGTGCACGAAATCTTCTCTCCTTTTAGAATTCTTTCTCCCACACACCTTTGCCCTCTTTCACCGAAGAGGAAAGAAGAATCTTCCAAGCGGGCAGAGACCTAAATTTCCATTCGATTCTTCTTCTTTTCTTTCTTTGTTGCAGCAAGATGATCAGTCCGAGAGTGCTGGAGAGAAGAGAAAGCGGTAAAAACCTCTCTGATTCGGTCACCGAGCAGTCGGACGACTCTTCAGTAACCCAAGATGACCTCTTCGACGCTTCTTTCGCTGTATACCCCCTCCATCCTTCGGAGGTGGAAGAAAGGAACAATATTATTAGTAGGGCCCCAGAACGCTAAAAAGGTGTGGGAACAAGAGTTGTCACGATAGAAAAGAGAAATGACTATAAGAAACCAACGATTCTCTCTTCTTAAACAACCTATATCCTCCATACTTAATCAGCATTTGATAGATTATCCAACCCCGAGCAATCTTAGTTATTGGTGGGGGTTCGGTTCGTTAGCAGGTATTTGTTTAGTCATTCAGATAGTGACTGGCGTTTTTTTAGCTATGCATTACACACCTCATGTGGATCTAGCTTTCAACAGCGTAGAACACATTATGAGAGATGTTGAAGGGGGCTGGTTGCTCCGTTATATGCATGCTAATGGGGCAAGTATGTTTTTCATTGTGGTTTACCTTCATATTTTTCGTGGTCTATATTATGCGAGTTATAGCAGTCCTAGGGAATTTGTTTGGTGTGTCGGAGTTGTAATCTTCCTATTAATGATTGTGACAGCTTTTATAGGATACGTACTACCTTGGGGTCAGATGAGCTTTTGGGGAGCTACAGTAATTACAAGCTTAGCTAGCGCCATACCTGTAGTAGGAGATACCATAGTGACTTGGCTTTGGGGTGGTTTCTCCGTGGACAATGCCACCTTAAATCGTTTTTTTAGTCTTCATTATTTACTCCCCTTTATTTTAGTAGGCGCCAGTCTTCTTCATCTGGCCGCATTGCATCAATATGGATCAAATAATCCATTGGGTGTACATTCAGAGATGGATAAAATTTCTTTTTACCCTTATTTTTATGTAAAGGATCTAGTAGGTTGGGTAGCTTTTGCTATCTTTTTTTCCATTTTTCTTTTTTATGCTCCTAATGTTTTGGGGCATCCCGACAATTATATACCTGCTAATCCGATGTCCACCCCGCCTCATATTGTGCCGGAATGGTATTTCCTACCGATCTATGCCATTCTTCGTAGTATACCTGACAAAGCGGGAGGTGTAGCCGCAATAGCACTAGTTTTCATATGTCTCTTGGCTTTACCTTTTTTTAAAAGTATGTATGTACGTAGTTCAAGTTTTCGCCCGATTTACCAAGGAATTTTTTGGTTGCTTTTGGCGGATTGCTTACTACTAGGTTGGATCGGATGTCAACCTGTGGAGGCACCATTTGTTACTATTGGACAAATTTCTTCTTTCGTTTTCTTCTTGTTCTTTGCCATAACGCCCATTCTGGGACGAGTTGGAAGAGGAATTCCTAATTCTTACACGGATGAGACTGATCACACCTGATCTAGGTTTTTCTTCCTTGGTTGGGGCATAAAGCTTGGCCGGGGGATAGTGTCTTAGCCTTAGAAGGAAGTAAAAAAGGAACTGTGGATAATGAAACCTGCGGCTTCTATCTCCCGGATCCCTTGATAAAGTCGGGTTTTTGTTTTGTTACGCTAGACCTAGCTTGCCCCTTCTTTTTATTTACTGAAAGTTGAGAAAAGAGGTTTCAAGATACCGGGCGACCAAGTGAAAGTGAACAGCCCCGAGGAAAGATTCTAGAGAGCGTACCCTTTGTTTCTACTCTTTCTCTCTTCTCAGAACAACTAAGAATCGAAATAGAAAAAGAATAATATTTCGATTCTATGGACCCCTTGGACCTCCGACCAATGAGGTGATGACACATGCATGTGTGCATATGAACTTCTAAAGAGTGGGTTCCAAACCTGGATGGCACTATATAACTCAATCCATTATAGGGGTATTGGTGGATTATTTCTATTTTCGAATAAACTCTGAGATAGAGGAGACTTTAAGGAGATTTTGTCGAGATAAGGACTTGCAAAAGTCGAGCAGTCGCGGTCGAAGCTTGGCTACAGCGAAGCGCTTACCAAGCGCGAAGGAAAGGGCCTTCGCCACTTGAGCCGTATGCGGGGGAACTCGCACGTGCGGTTCTTAGGGGGGGAGAGCTAGTAGGAGCTATCCCATCCCCCCTTTCTTTCCCCTTTTTTTCATAAATAAGCCCCGCTGCCTAAGGGGCCCCTCTCTGATAAGGAAGGAAACGAAATAATCTCAATTTTATGACAAATCCGGTCCGATGGCTGTTCTCCACTAACCACAAGGATATAGGGACTCTATATTTCATCTTCGGTGCCATTGCTGGAGTGATGGGCACATGCTTCTCAGTACTGATTCGTATGGAATTAGCACGACCCGGCGATCAAATTCTTGGTGGGAATCATCAACTTTATAATGTTTTAATAACAGCTCACGCTTTTTTAATGATCTTTTTTATGGTTATGCCGGCGATGATAGGTGGATCTGGTAATTGGTCTGTTCCGATTCTGATAGGTGCGCCTGACATGGCATTTCCACGATTAAATAATATTTCATTCTGGTTGTTGCCACCAAGTCTCTTGCTCCTATTAAGCTCAGCCTTAGTAGAAGTGGGTAGCGGCACTGGGTGGACGGTCTATCCGCCCTTAAGTGGTATTACCAGCCATTCTGGGGGAGCAGTTGATTTAGCCATTTTTAGTCTTCATCTATCTGGTGTTTCATCCATTTTAGGTTCTATCAATTTTATAACAACTATCTTCAACATGCGTGGACCTGGAATGACTATGCATAGATTACCCTTATTTGTGTGGTCCGTTCTAGTGACAGCATTCCTACTTTTATTATCACTTCCGGTACTGGCAGGGGCAATTACCATGTTATTAACCGATCGAAACTTTAATACAACCTTTTTTGATCCCGCTGGAGGAGGAGACCCCATATTATACCAGCATCTCTTTTGGTTCTTCGGTCATCCAGAGGTGTATATTCTAATTCTGCCTGGATTCGGTATCATAAGTCATATCGTTTCGACTTTTTCGGGAAAACCGGTCTTCGGGTATTTAGGCATGGTTTATGCCATGATCAGTATAGGTGTTCTTGGATTTCTTGTTTGGGCTCATCATATGTTTACTGTGGGCTTAGACGTTGATACCCGTGCCTACTTCACCGCAGCTACCATGATCATAGCTGTCCCCACTGGAATCAAAATCTTTAGTTGGATCGCTACCATGTGGGGGGGTTCGATACAATACAAAACACCTATGTTATTTGCTGTAGGGTTCATCTTTTTGTTCACCATAGGAGGACTCACAGGAATAGTCCTGGCAAATTCTGGGCTAGACATTGCTCTACATGATACTTATTATGTGGTTGCACATTTCCATTATGTACTTTCTATGGGAGCCGTTTTTGCTTTATTTGCAGGGTTTCACTATTGGGTAGGTAAAATCTTTGGTCGGACATATCCTGAAACTTTAGGTCAAATCCATTTTTGGATCACTTTTTTCGGGGTTAATCTTACCTTCTTTCCTATGCATTTCTTAGGGCTTTCGGGTATGCCACGTCGCATTCCAGATTATCCAGATGCTTACGCTGGATGGAATGCCCTTAGCAGTTTTGGCTCTTATATATCCGTAGTTGGGATTTGTCGTTTCTTCGTGGTCGTAACAATCACTTCAAGTAGTGGAAACAACAAAAGATGTGCTCCAAGTCCTTGGGCTGTTGAACAGAATCCAACCACATCGGAATGGATGGTACAAAGTCCTCCAGCTTTTCATACTTTTGGAGAACTTCCAGCTATCAAGGAGACTAAAAGGTAAAGTCAAAATGGAAAACGAAAAAAATCGAATTCTACTGAAGGGTCTTAAATCCTTCTGTGAAATAGCGCAGGGGGAATATGAACTCCAACTAGACCGGGCCCATAGTTCTCCATCAATGCTGAAGAATGCTCTTTTTGAATCGTCAAAGGACCTGCTAAATAGTGCGCTCAAAAAGAGCGTAAAAGAGGTTCTAGATAGACGTAACCTTCCACTGCCCGAAGATATAACATTTCCAACATTAATGGAAAGAATAATATCTACCCAGATCCATCGAATTATAAACCAATCGATCTCATAACTGTATACAATATGCTCGAAGATCTTATTCTTCGTGATGTACACAGTTCGACCTATTATACTATCATAAATCTCAACAATAACCTTTGGTAATTCGGATTATGAAAGCCCTCCAAAGCTATGATCTCTTTTTATAGGAGAGTTTTCGTTTTGGAGAACTTCCAGCTATCAAGGAGACTAAAAGGTAAAGTCAAAGAAGAAAAGGGCGCCGATTGCTACTAAGAACCTAACAGAACTTTTCAAAATCGTCGACGCAGACTCGAACCTAGCTTGTGTAGGTCGGGGTTGCACTTTCGATAGTGCTTCTCGATATTCTATCCAGAAAGGGACGCCAGGATCCCAACTCTTTTGAGCTTGTCGATTTCTCTTTCTCATTTGAATTACTCGAATCAATCCAACCTAATCTCATGAATATTCTTCGACCGTTACGAAAATCTCTTTTTATCACGTTACGTGATGCAGAGAAAATCAATCTAACCCCAGATATTATTATTGCTCGTCTTAAAGGAAAGTTCCATTGCGACACTATAGTGGTCAGCCGGGAGCAGCACGAAAGGGAAGGATTTCATTTTCATGTCGGGGTTCGGTGTACAGATGCATCGAATCCGAATGCGGTGCCAACAGTAAGAAGGGATAGGGGACAAGGAAAGCACTCGGTTCTTTCGTTAGTTTGTCCCTCCCGATTCCTGTAGCTAATCAAATAGGGAAAAAACGGAACAAAGAAGTAAAGTAGGGTATTCCTCCATGTCCTACTAATTCCGTAAGTAAGAGAGTAGCTCTTCCTTCTTTCAGGCAAGTCGGTTTCTCGAGCTTGCAGGTTGCTGCTATCCCTCGAATAGAATAGACGAAGAGGTTCTTTCCATTATGGAATGCAAAAGCAAAAGCACAAATTCCAGTATTGTAAAAGAAAGGTCAGTTCATCCAAGCTGAGCTAAGAGGTGGTGCATTTTTGAGTCACTGAGGAATAAAGTCTATCCCCGAGTGGTCAACCTTTTTGTTTATTGGAATTGCTTTATGGATGTCAACCCAGGTCTTGTTTTGTTCAATCGAGTGGATATGGGTCTTGCCCCCTTAAGCTAGTTGGTAGGCTTCCCATCTAAAAACCGGATCCCTAGGCCGGAAAGCTACAACAAAAGAAAGAAGCTCTCAGCAAAGAGTTCATCTATGGGTACTTACTCCGGTAACTAAGATGGATATATCCGGATTTATAGGACCCTACTTCCTAATAGCTAGGCAGACTCGCAGGAGGATGCTCCTGATAGTGTGAATTTGTATTAGTACAAAAAAGGATCTATGCCCGAGTGCATTACCAAGCCGGGGAGCTAGTAGTTCTTGTTCTTGTCATTCCTATTCGACTAGTAGGAAGCGCGGCTATGTAACTAAGAGAATAGATAGAGCAGTAACTGCAACCAATGCTACCATTCGCTATTTCAGGAATACCTTAGGCAAGTAGCTAAGCGAATAGGGCAGCTAGTGAAGAGGAAAGAAAGGGATAAAAAGAATAGCCGCTTATATACATACAACTCTTATATAAGAACAGAGAATGCTTCTTCTCGACGGACACCTTAGACCTATTTCCCTACAAAATAAGAAAGACTGAAGACTGACCCCATCTCGCATTCATTAAGAAAACTACAAGCAGAGATGAATGCTTTATTTTCGATTTGAGTCTTTAAAAGGGTATGTATTTCCTGTCTAACTCTTCGAATTGAGAACAAGAAGACGGGAAGCAATAGACTCATCGTTGCTTTCTGATCGAAGAACTATGAGAGTATGAATTGGACAAAACAGCACGTCACTCGCAGATTGACGAGTCTTCTGCACCCCTTGTACTCCTTATTTATCTAAACCACTTCCTTGTATCTTGGACACTATCAACGGCTATAAGAGGTAGAATAGGTCAACAATTGAATAGCTTCTTCAAATGTAGCTTTAGCGGTCCGGGCACCCGCGGTCGAGCGCAGCTATTCTTTTCTTAATCTCAGGAACCACCAGGTAAGAAAGCCAGGCAAGCCTCAAAATCCATAGAACGAATGGAATTTCATTCTTCTTTCCTAAACCAATCAAGTAGCTAACTCGCAAAGTAGGAATCCTCTGAAGAGTCAGAAGTCGGTGTTGTAAGATCAGTAATAAGAATCTCGTAAACCCGGCTCTTTATCCCTATCACGAACATTCGGTTCTCCACCTCGATTCCGAAATCCAAACCTAGGTGCACAAAATGCATTCCGACCCTCATTCATTTTTTGGCTGAACCGCCATTCAGTGCCCGAAAGATCCTGGTGTACGGATCTTCGGTGGAAAGTCCCTATCCACTCGATTCGCTGCATCCCCGGTCGATAAGGAGCGGAAAGGAACTAAACTTCGAATCAAAGTCTGGATCTCTCAGCCGTGGGTGTTGATGGAAAGGTTGGAATCTTTGCCATGCCATCCGTTCCCTCCCCACAGGTTTAGTCAATCCCGAATCGAAAGCGGCGAACTCGATGGCTCCAATGGCTAGGCGCTAGTCCAGTACGGAAGGCAAAGTCAGAACTCCTCAACTCAAGGGACGACCCAGAGGCTCAATGGATTGCTTTCTTATCTATCCGGGGTCTTTTGAATGAAATAAACTATGCTATGGGGAGGGCGACAGAGAAATATCTTCCTTTCGCTATAGCAGCTCATTTTCTTTCTTTACTTGAGTTCCCGTATTCCTGCTATAAGCTTAATTGCTTGATTGATGGTATTCCCGAACCTGAGATGGATTTCCGTACGGACAAGTGATTGGTAGCATTAGAGTAAGGGACACAAGCAGGACTCATCTAACTAAACTACTATTGCTACTATCCCTATCTGCTACAGCTCGTCTCCCAAACGAAGATTGTTGAAAATGCCTTTCCTTTCATTGATGCTGCTTTCTTCACCGCTGTTCCGGCATAAGCTGATGTTCTCACAATGGGGAAAGACTTGGTTACTATTAGAACACAAGCCAAGGAACTCAAAACCACAACACAAGCATCCTATATCAAGGGCAACCAACATAGGTAAGCCTACGTCTAGCTTTAGTCTTGTCTCGGTCGGCTTTTCCCGATCGTACCATTCGAAGAAGGCATATTTATGTTGGGTGATCTTCAGGAGGAGCGTTTACGAACCAGCACCCCCTACACTCTCTCTTAGTACCAGGCATCTCACTTGGAATGCAAAGCCTGATTCGGAATCTTTTTCTTTTAGGGATTTTTCCACCTATTTGCCTTTCCCGATTGTTCTAGACTTGTGCTAGGAATCATGTGTTAAGCATATAGCTAGCGTTCCTTCCAGATAGGACTAAATCAATTATACAACATATGAATTATTTCGAAATGCAGTAGACTCAGCTTCCATTGTTGTGTACGAGAAAATGTGAATACCGAGAAACATCTTCATAATGAAAGAATCTACACTTGGCGGTCCATAAAGGAATATCAAACAAAATGAGAAAAAAGAGTCGGTCAATAGCATAGTGAAATCTCGATCCCCGGCCAACCGCTCTTCAAATAGACCAAGATCAAATTAATTGGTGGTTGAATGTTATAGTTAGCATGCTAGCTGGGTTGACCCTCTACCTGCTCGAAGGGTCGTCGCCCGAACTGACCGGGATGCAGAGGAGAAGTTTGACTTCCGAGAGCTGATCCTAGCTTGGACTGATCTTTGACCATAGCTCCAGGCGAAAGGATACGTAGGTTTTTCTTCCTTCTTCTAAATGGGATCCTCCTCACCGGAAAGTTCCCCTATTGGGCTGGAACTGGAAGGCGCCTTAAGGCAACTTACAACAGTAGAAGTCAGAACAATCAGACTCACCTACATCCTCTGATCTAGGATCTAACAGCTAGGAATCGCGCAACTGAGAAAGAAGCATGACCAGTTGAGCTCGAAGAAAAGAATGGAAAGAGAGAGCCAAAGCAATGGAAAAGTTTAGGGGACTCTCGTTGAATGAAACCTTATATAATGGATTCTGTCTCCCCTGATATGACTTGTAGCCCTGATATAATGGATTAGGCAATGATCTCATTAACAGAAGCAAAAGGTCAGAGACCAAAGGGGACGGACCATATCCCACTATAAACGAAAAGATGCACAAGCTCTATCCATTATCAAATCCCCTGACTTGAACCTCAAGTGTTGCCCTCTCATGTCTTAAACAAAACAATCTGTATAGTTAGAATTCATGTCCGAATCCGGGACAAGAAAAGGACGGAACTGAGAGTCTAAAGGCTGAGTCTCAGTCTCTTAGTTAGATACGCACGCTCTTTCTTGTGTTTTTTCAAAAAAGTGAATCAATAAATTCTATAGCGCGGGATGAGTGACTAATCGGGAAGCACGGAACTTGAAATCCGAAGGAGCTGGGCTTTAACCGACTCGGGGATGGGGCTTGACTAAACTCAGTCTCAGGCAGATCCGCTAGAAAAGAGAAGGACTTTAGATGTCTATAGGTTGAAGGCGTGGACATGTTTGAGTAGGGATTTTCTAGAGGCTAAGGCAGATAAGAGGGCTTGGAACAGTACTTCCAATATATAGTCCTCTTACTGTGTCTAAGAGTTCAAAAAGAGGATCCTATTTCTCTACGGGCCAGTTCGCTCCAAGGCAGGCAGGGATTCTTTCTCTTCCCTCTCTTTATAGGTGCTTTAAGTGATAGGGGTTATACGCTTTAGTACTAGAAGCCTTAAGGGGTGCCATTAGAAAGCACACGACTGGTAAGCCTTCGTATGGACCTTTGGCACTCTGACAGGTGATTAAGGAGACTATTTATGTAATGTAAATGAATCGCTATCCAGATTGAGCTTGATACCAGCATCAGATCAGAATCCATTGAAGTTGACCCATCGGCATCGGCAGAGGTTGAGGTACCAGATGCTTTAGATCTACCATCCTAGGCATCAGAGGTATAGGTGGTTTCCGCCGTTCCAGTTCCAATTAGTGCATAAGCATCACCCGCATCAGTAGAGGTAGCAAAGGCATACACATAGCCTCCAGCCCAGTCGTTTATGTTGGTTCATATCTCGGTCCTAACTAGAGCCTATAGCAGCATACCAAAGAGCACCAGTACCTTGCGTTGAAGCATCCTTTACAGTCCCTGGTTTCTACCCAACATAAGTAGTTAAGGCCCTTATGAGTTCATATCCCATGCCAGTTTACCCAGTAGCTTATACAGTTTCACCCTCAACTCCTAGGTAAGATCGAGACCCAGAGACGGATGATCATTAATGGGATAAAGCGACCTAAAAAAAGGTCAACATTGCCGACAGCCGCCCAGTCGGACAAAGCTAGCCACCTCACCTAGTGTACCTTCTTTCTCTCTGTTAGGGATCGAGATAGCCTCGTGAGCGTGATTCTGAGTCTCGTGGTTGAGATCCGTGAGCGAGACCCAAGCAGGAGAAGCAAGGGTAGAAGGAGCAGAGGCAGCAGCACCTATTTCTCCGCTATATCAAGATGATCTATAGCATCATAGATAGAGACAAAGGCAGCTTTCCTTCACGTAGTTCCACCAGCTTCAGTAACATATCGATACCCGGGCTAGTAAATACATACCAAGCAAAGCAGTCGATCCAGCGGGAACGCTATATGTTACCTTTGACTCTGCTGTCTCCACCTCTGCTTGCTCTGATGCGGGCAAGTAGCAAGACGCCATATCAAGCGCTACGATGCTGTTGAAACTGGTGCTCCTCCCACGTCCTGGAACCTTTGCCTTTCATACCTTAGCTGGTTCACGCACGGGTGGGTCAACGGGTTATGAATCACATCATCAAATGGGAATCAAGCGCTTCAACTGGTAAACTGGAGCTGGAGAACTAGCACTATGAGTGCCTCTGCTAGCTATGGCTCTTCAACCCTTGCCGGTTTGTTGAAGTAAGTGGAAAGCGAATGCACAGCGCTTCTACTCACATGCCAGAACACATAAAAGTAATAAAGCGAAGACCGGAACAGGACAGACGCTTGTGCACACAAAATCAACATTTGCTTATCCACACTACCTAGAGTAAGCTAATGCCTTCAGTCCATTTCTTGGAACAAATCCAACGGGGCATCACAAACGAACAATGGCAGATATCGATCAATTGGGAATGAAAGAACATCGCTTCTAAGAACTAATGGCAACGTACACTTACTTATACAGAACAGAATTTGTAAGAGACCTTTTCCCAAATGCTGACAGCTGCGATGCATGCGTGCGTGCGTGAGTGGCCTCAGGCCTCGGGTGATAATAGATAACAGGCCTACGCCCAGCAACGGATAAACCAGTATAGGTCGTAGGAGTAGCAAGGTACATTCGAAAGCCAGATGTTGATCTCATTGCCCTCTACTCTAAAAGGGGCATTCGAAGAATCTCCAACCTAACACCAGCAGCGGTAGATCAAGGGGTGTAGTTTCTCAGTCGATTGCCCTCCAGGCTTCATGATGGAACAGGATGAATCTACTACCAGGCTGCTTTCCAACTACTGAAATGGGATCAACCGCAACCACTGCACCTCTAATCTAAAGGCAAGGAATGAAAGAAGCATCAAAGCATCCCGAATGAAATGGATCGCTTTCTCGTGTACGCGAACGGATAAACAAAAGAGATCTTTTAATAGTCAATCAGATCCAGTAATTGGTTTATGGTCACACAAAGGAATCGATCTTACTGATAGGAATGGTCTCTGCCTTTCCCTACAACATTAACAAACAAACAAGCAAGAGGGAGAGGCATACGAGTTCGACTTCTCGTACTATCATGTCTGGTACGTCATTGTCAAAAGATTGAAGTCTCAGTGGCAGTACCGCTTAAAGAAAGTGTTCAAGTTGCAAGTCGAAGAGGGTGAAAATACCCGAGGGACCCTGTGCCCAAAATGGGAGAACCATGGGGTGAAGGCACACTGTCATTACACGATGGGAAGACTTGGACCAAATGGATCGTACTGCAGATACGCGTAGCTCATTAGTGGAGTACAACCACTCATGCTTTCGATAGAGATTGGGCTCCAGAGTAGGATCGAGATATCGTATGGTTCAAACCGAGGTTCGAAGAGCGCAGTTTTCTTCATAGTCGCTTTTCTAGCAGTAGAAATGATGACTAGCAAAGGAATAGAGATGGCGGCGGGGCTAAGTTAGACATATCGGATCAATGGAGGACCCTTCGTCCCCTGGCTATTGAACTGAGCTATCCTCACCTACTGACCGGAAAGCACTGAACCTGATAGAAAAGTCGGCAATGTCAAGTTAAGCCGTAGTTTGGCTACGCGCTAACTAAGGCCCCCCTGACTACACTACTTCTCTTCGGCCAAGCAAGATAAGTAAGCCACTAAACCCGAGGTTGAATCAGAAGATCGAGTTGAATCAGCGTATGGGGATTCTGTTGTTGATTCAGTTGATTCTTCATCTCCTCCCCGAGGGTGAGGATCAACGTCAATCAAGTCAAGCCCTCGCCACTGCGTAAGTGAGCGGACCACTTTCTTTCATCGGAGGGACGTATGTTGGGATGACCCACCTAATGAATTCACAGGATCAAGCTAAGGCCAAGCAAACTCCGGCTTCAAAGCAGTAGTGCTACACTTGTTGGTACGTAACTTGAGATCAGTATGCTAGCTAGTAAATCGGGAGAGCGCTCTATTCAGTCAAATCTCCTTTGATCTTGATTTCCAACTCTGCTCTCTGATTATTCCGTTGCCTACTTATAGAAAGTGGAGTTACGTCAAGGTAAAAGGGCCGTTTCCTCTTTGCAGCAAACATCCTTGGGTTTGGTGATAGATCTCCAGATCGGAGAATTGGCTTACAGGACGCTCTTCTCCTCCCCCAGCAAGATCCGTATCTGAAACAGAGGACGTTACAGCCGATGCCATCCTTGCTTCCGCTTCTGATTCCACTCGATCAGATGCTTACTTGGCTCCTGTGAACCTCTAACTAAACGAGGGTCCGCAAGGAGCTATAAGTGCACGGGAGAGAGAGATAGGAGACGCAGAAGATACTGCCTTTACTGCTGATGCCATCATTGCTGCTTCAACTAGATCCACTTCTGTCAGTGTAGGCCCCGTCTCGCTAAAGGAGCGCTCTACTGATAGATAGTTACGTTCGGTCAGGCTGGCTCGACCTGAGGCAGAGTATCTGAAAGAGAAGCAGGCTCAACTGCCTTAACATTCGGCTGCTAAAGAAAGCGGCTTATCTCCTCCGTTTTCGTAGTAGTTGTTGACGCCTGAACTTGCTCCTACTGTAAAGTGTAGTACATCAGTTACGCCGTAATTTGGCTATGCGCTAACTATGGCTTTCCTTGACGTTTCCCACTTGTCCGTCAAAGCCGTACTCCTTGAGATATAGGTCTCCAATGGTTTCATACGCAGCATATCGAAATGCAGCTTATGTTCGAAAGCCAGTTGTTGATTTAGCCGAGTAAGTTGAATCAGTCGATTGAGTGGAATCAGACCCTATTCCTGCCAAATGGCAACGCGTCTCGTAACGCAACAAGGCAGGGAAGGAATGGGAATGCAGCGTCGGCTTCTAGTTTGAGAATACCAAGTCTCTTTTGAGAGCCGGTAAATAGGGGCTCGGGGAGTGGTGTGCTCTCGTCCAGAGTCACTGTGCCAGCGAAGGCAAAGGCGGTTATTTCCCTCTGCTTAATCGAGTCGTCTTGTATAAGCTAAGCGAAATTGATGGCTTAAGTCCCGGGACCCAGAAGCGAAATTGCTTTCCTTTAGTACAGCTATAGGGCTTCCTTCTCGACTGACTTCCTCTATTAGATAGGATAGGGCTAACGTCTTAACATCTGATAGGAAGCTTCTAACGTCTGCAGCCTCTGATACAACTACCGGGATAACTAGATACCCAGGACTTGGGAATGGGGCGCAGCAAAAGCAACCTGACTTATCCAGATAGGAGGGGCTAGAAGGGATCACCCTTATTGCCACACATAAATGGAGCGATTGAGGTTTTTATTCCAGCCCTTATTATATTCTTACGATCGATGACCTCAATATGGGAAGCCCGAACCACGCCTAGATACGAGAAAAGCTCCGGAGGAGAGAGGCTCAATAGAATCAATCTTTTTACTCCCGGTACGCTTTCCGTCTCTTCTTCTTGCTTTGTAGTGTAGTTCAGTACTACTTTATCCTATCTTTTATGTACTAGATGCTAGAAACCAGGGGTTCTGGGCACCTTAGCTCAACTTGAAGCACAGGAAAGAAACAGCTATTTATAGACTAAAGGCCCTACCCCCGACTTCGGGAAAGAGAGACAGAAGAAGTTTCACTTCGGAGAGCTTCTACTAGCTTGGAATTCCCTTTTACCCTAGCTCAGGAGAAAAAAGGGCCCTAGGATATCTTCTCCTACTATTAAATGGAGGATTCCGCACGACAAAGCAAACCCTCTTATTGAGCTAAAAGCGCACTTATGGTATCCTGCTTAGTGACTGGAACAAAGGAACTCCCTCAGGGCGGAACTTAGATCATTCCCTCCTAGCTCTTTGAAGTAATGCCGCCTTCCCTTCCCTATGGAGTTGGTTTGTTCCAGGGAATAATCTGACTTAACTGGGCTCCCAGCTCCATAAGGACTTCTTCAACCCGGCCTCCCATTCCAGACGAGAGTCAGTACTAGGTTTCATAATTCCTCTCTTCCTGGTAGAATTCTATCTCTTCAGCTCTTCGATAGAAGCAATATTGGATTACAGGAACTACAGCCAACTAGTAGACGCTCCTCCCTCTTGCCAGGAGGAACTTCGATGCACTCTCCTTCAGGTAGGATTCTTTTATAAACATTGAGGAGGTAAGAGCCCTATCAACCATACATTTCGCATACTAGTGAAAACTAGAAGCTTAAAGTCCTTACTCAACTACAAGTACAGTAAGGAAGGAAAGAGAAAAAACAGATGAAAAGACGTAATCTGATACCGAGGGGAAAGAGAACTACTAGTATGAAAAGATAGAAAGAGATTCCTATACAGCTATGTAGAAGAATCGTCCGGGTAGAACGAAAAGAAGGAGGGCTAAGACTTCTAACTCGCGTCTTAAGCTTTCATAGGCCCTCAGGACTTCTCAAAGAAGAACTCACCCTATTCCTATCTAAGGAAGCGACTCCTGACTTGAGGAAGGAAGGACTCTACCTATCTAGCTATCCATTTTAGAGCTGTAAATAGAAGAAAGCTACAATCTCATAAAGCTTGCAGGCAAGGAAAGGTATGAGTTCCCAATGTGGAATTACTCAAGGTGTCCCAGAATGGATTCGGCTTCTATGCTTTAACTCAAAATAACAGATTGCCAACAACATTAACAGGAAGTGAAGTACTGGTCGGACTCATCAAGCTTACCTTTCCAAAGGTCCCAGAACAGAACCCTTTTCCTCATCAAGCCCAGCAAAAGCACTTCCTGGAATGGAACCTTCTGACTCATCAAGTCCAGGAACATAACCCTCGGACTCAGCGAGCTGCCCTTCGTCGGACTCACCGCCTACGAGTCGCTACAACCAAGCAAGGAAGTCGGCCTAAAGGCCTAACACTCCCAATCTACTACAACCTAGCATTCAGGAGTTCCATACGCTACGAGTCCTGCCTCGGCCGAGTCGGACTCCCTTTCACAACTATTAGGAACTTTTGTTCTTGTTCCTTACCTCACTGTCCTTCTTCGTGCTCATGGAGCTGCCCTTCGCTTCGCTACAAGAACGTAACCAGTCGCTTCGCTCCTTACCATCCCAGAGCGTAAACGTCGTCCTCAAGGAGCTTTCCTTTCCAAAAGAGGAGATTACCTTACCAGAACGTCACCTTCTTCCTAAAGGACTGCCAACTGACTTCCCTCCAAAGTCCTTCCCTGAACCCTCGCACTGAAGGACACTGTAACTTCCCTAGATTTCGGTCGAACTCAAGTTCCCAACGAGATTCCCTTCACAGAACCTTTTTCCTAATCAAGTACAGGAACAGAACCCTCGTGCTCAAGGACTCCCAAAGCTAAGTCTCGTTCACAACAACCATCAGAAAGACATTCCTATGAACGTAACGTAAAGCGAGACGAGAAAACCATTCATTAGGGTCTAGAAGCCTTAACTGCAACCGGGACCTAAGGACACTGTTCTTATCAAAGGTTGAAGCCTTACCCTTACAGACGAGGAAAGAGCCCTTTTGGAGGAGATTCTATATCTTCTTCACGTCGTGAGATCCTTTTATAGTGGTCTAGAAGAGCCGGCTACTATGTTTTCAAAAGCGTAGGGTGGGGTCGCTAAGATGGCTTGCACCAGGTTTTCTACTCAATCTGAAAGGCCATATAGAAGATATAATCGAAAGAAACGTAGGCCCTTTCTTTCTTTAGCCCGTTCAGTTTAGAAAGTACGAATGCCCTAGTTGCGGGTTCATTTCTTTCTTCTTCTATTTACTACGTGTTTTGGAAAGAGACTTAGTCCTAAGCCTAACCTTCCTTTCTGTCCGTCTTCTAAAGAGTAAAGAGACTCCTATGAGAAGAGTACTTTAGGAGCTAACGCCTCAACCCTTCAAAGGGACAATCATCTTCTGGAATTGAATTGAATGGCAAGGAATGAGGGGGAAGTGGCATAAGGATGGTACTCTATGGAAAGCGTGGAATGCACTAGTTAGTAACCTACTCAACTACTCAAGAAACACAGGAACCTCAAGGTCCTTGTGCGGTCATCAGGAGCAGCCTTTCATCGAGAATACCTAGACCAGTCAAGAGGCTTGGTTGGACTCATGGTGCTTCCCTTCCAAAAACCTATTGGAATGTATGGCCACGTTGCCTTAATCAAAACCTACGATAGACACCACCCATGTATGATTTTGGATTTGATTCATCATTTTGATCTGGTTAGGCTTGGCTATTTTTTCTATAAAGATTCTATGGCATAGCCTGGTGTTGTTTGTTCCACCCTTGGAGGTGACATTCTTCGATACGTGTGGAGGAGCCGAATCCTCGGTAACCTACTCTTGATACTATTAGCCTTTCGGGCTGAGATGTGAGACTCATTCGGGGCATGAGATATGTTATGTGAGGTTCTTCAACCATTACTTCTGTTGCTGGGTCAAGATCAGGTGGTAGCTTATTTGCTGTTGCTGGTGGTGCTGGAGGATCTGGGACTAGGTACAGATCTGGGTCTCGCTTACGAACATCAGAATCTTTCGATCCCAAACATCAAAATATAGATCACTAGCATCCCCTAACGATCACGAAAGACAGAACCCCGATCACTAGCACTAGGATCCATACTTTTACTAAATTATGGATCTACCCCCCGATAACGAAGATCATAATCTCTATTACGAGCATCCGTAACTGCATAGCATCAGAATCTCACTATCGATCTGAAACTTTAAGGGGTGCTCCATAGCTTCAACTGATACTGCTTATAGCCAACATCGGCTATGGATCACGCCCATCATCATAAGGGCATCTCGGTATGGGGTTGGATCATCGGCCCTGGTGATGGCTCCCCTTACTAGTAAAGGGAACTGGAAGGGATGCTATTGGTGCTATCGGTACTGCTCTCGTTATCATCGGCAGATATGCCTCTTTTTCTATTAGCGGGCGTCTTTCTCTACTGCTATTGGTATCCGCTTCTGGATATGCTTCTGCTTCTACTGATGCTTATGGATTACTTGCTGGATCGAAGCCAAAAACGGATAGGTTTGATCGGCCTGGCCTCGGGTGGTGGATCGAATGAACACTCAACTGCGTCATCACGGCAGCGATGGATGTCCAACCTTTATATCTCTTCCTTCTCAATAAAGGCGGGGATGGACTCTGAAAAAGTCCTCCGATCGGTTCCGTTGGATTTACAGATAGGGGCTTTTCTTCACCTTCTCTTCTTGGCATGATCCAGGCGTTCAAGCTAGCAGATCAAATCATGGGTTCTCATCCCCGGAGAGTCAAAACCACAGAGGAAGGTCTAAATCCTAGTTAGAAAGTCGGGGTTCGGGCTTCCCGTAGTGAGTTCATCGATCGTCAATCTCAAGTCTGTAAGCGCCTTTTCCTGAGTCTGCCCATTTGTGCCTGGTTAATAAAAGAGCTCGTACCTTCTAGCTCCTCCTAGTTGGACAAGTGAGTCTGCTCGTCCTGCCTTCCCTATTTTCTTTCCGTCAAGGTTTTCAATCCTAGGAGCTTGGTTCTGCTGCATCCCAAAGGCGTCTTCGGTTTGTTAGGATTTCCATCTCTGCCCACCTTCCTGTACTGACAGGTGAGATAAAGGGTCACCCCCCGGATCTCTCTTACTAAAGGTTAGGGTACGAGGTTCTGTTACTGAAATCGAACCCAAGCCCCATCCCTTTGCCCGTTCTTCCAGCCCAATAAGTGGCTTTTCCTGAGTGAGCTCCTTTGTGTAATACTGTAATACAATAAGTAGTTGACCTTGCCCGCGCTTCCCGCTCTGGAGTCTGCTTTGGCGTCCTGTCTTCCGTTTAATGGATAGAGATGTGGGGTGAGATCTCGTATGATCTGATCAATAGGCCCGGCATCTCGAGTCTTGCTGTCCCATTTCGACTGGCGAGCTAAGGGCTTCACGTAAGATCTGTATGATAAAAGAAGAGGGTTAAAGAAGAGTCGATCTTCCCTGGAGTGGGATCTTTGATTCAACCGAGCTGATTGAACAAATGATTTTGAAAAAGCTGTCTCTCGTGCGCGAAGTTGCCCCCACGTAGCAAAAAGGGGTAGGAGTCGCCGAAAGGTGGAGTTGGCGTCCAAAGGGTGGAAGAGTCGTCGCCAAATGCAGCCTTTTGAGTCGATTTGTTTTGAGATCGGGTCTCGTTTGATTCTGGGAATTTCATGGCGGAGCCTGTGAAGCCGAGGAAGAACTGGATCTTTGCAACTTCTAATTAGAATAGAAAGATAAAGGGCAGGCGAAGAAAGTGCCTCAACCTGTGTTTGGTTCCAGCAGTTCACCCCAGATGCAAGTAGTTCTGTTGTTTGAGAGCAGCAGAAGTGGCTGAAAAGCGAAAGAAAGACAGAACTGAATAGGGGACTTCAAGCTTCGGTCAACGAATATAGAATTTGATTTTCTGACGATTGATCAGACAGTTTGAGGTCTCTCGAGCCACTTGACTAGCTTCTGCGCACTCCCTATATTCCACACGAAGGTCATCCCGAAACCACTGAAACTGGGTCTGCCCCGAACTCTGAGGTTGCATTTTCATTGCTTTTTCGCTTTCCGTTTCATCGAGACGTTAGCCCCTAGTCTGCTCGGTCTTCCCTTTCCTGTCAGTGTAGATATCTTTCCCCCACCCGAAGCGATTCTGGATTGTCCCGCGTTCGAGTTCAATAAAGAAGGTGGAGTGCCCTCGCTGGTAGTTGGATAAGGGTGATTTGACTTTCCCGTTCCTGGATTGGTCTACCTGGCGCCCTCTAGGGGCGGTGGAAGGATCAATCCAATGAATGGTCCAACAGAAAGGTTGGGGAAATTGAGTCGGATTCGACGGATCGATCACCCGCTAATGAAGCAGTTGAGGGGACGAGGCGACATCAAGATCGATTGCCAGATCAGCCTTTATTCCGTCTCCGTCACTCCCCCGTTTATAGGATTTCCCTCCACATGTGAAGTCGAGTAAAGATCTGAACCTGGTAAAGAAGGAGCAGTATTCGGAATCGGATCTCGTTCCCCTCCTCGAAACCTATATGATGACCTACCCGCTTATGATGCGATTTCCTACTCCGGACCCACCACCAAAAAAGAAATCCATCCCATCCTGCTAAAGCAAAAGCAGCCTCCTTTTCTTTTCCACCGATGTCGGATTGAATGAAGAAGTCTCGAGTTGGCTATCGACCGACCCCTTCTGTCTAGCCGAGGAATGAAATGGCTTTATGTGGTAGACTCGGTGAGAATGATTCTGAGCTAGTTCATGGCCTACAACGAAGTAGAAAGCGCTCTGTTGGGATCCTCACCGACAGAAAAAGATAGCAGTCCGTTTGATAATAATCGATTGATATTGCTTCATCGGCCCGAACCAAGGAATCCCGATCCGATCGATACAATTCGTGGGACGGAGTAGTTCAAGATTGGAATTGTTAAAAGGTACATAGATATCCATGAACGCCTATGACAGGCCGTGAAAACATGCTATTCGAGATCGTGTTTGTTATAGCGAAATGTACGTCGACCGACAGTGATTACCCTGCTGGATTCGTGGTCGTCTGGGTCTATTAGTGATCAATTGTCATTTCTCAGCCGAGGAAGCTGCAAAAGAAGTACAGCTTCAACACGTGTCGTAGTTGGGGTACGACCCCTAGCCGCCGCGCCGGGGAGGCTTAGTCAGAAGTAGAGTAGTAAGAAGATAGAAAAGAGGCGAAGACTCGAAAGAAAGCAGCGTCGTAAGCAGCTCACTGATCTTTTGAAGCCGCTCTCAAAGTCAAAAGATTGGAATTTCTTGAGGACCAGTAGTATGCAAAACGTTCCTTTTCAACACCGGAACAGACTTAGGAAAGCAAACACTGGAGGTCTTGCCTGGGATGTTTTCCACCTGGGATGGATTCGGTAATCGAACATAAATGACACCTCCCCGAATACGAATAATGGAACTCATCGGAGATGTGCGGGTGAGATCTGCTCCTTCCTGGTCTTGTTGTTTATATATATTCTTTTTTCCTCTGCCCAATCCAGATCTGAAATACTAGATATAGCGACACCGCTACAGAAAGACTAGTGCAACTGCTTCATACGTGCATAACCCCGCTCCCACTATGGATTCGTAAGCTCCAACTACTGACTCATCAGTTAGGTTTCGCTTTCTCCGCAATGATCTGAGCTCCTTTTTCTCGTCCCAAAAGGTTCTCTTTCCCTCGGATTCGGTGGAGGAGAGAGTGATTCAGCTGCTAACAAGCGCAGGCAAACAATGAATGGTGATTCGGGAAACGTCTGTTGATGAGGAGGTTATACATAGTTAAAAAAGGAAACCAGGGGCCACCTGGGCTCCGTTCGAAGAGACGAATAATGGTCCTTCTCCCTCACATGCTCCTTCCCATGAGCAACTCGGTTGGTTTCGTGAACGAGAGCGCTGATCACCCTCACGCGGGAAGATGAACATTGAAAGGGCTGAAAGGGGGATGTAGATGTTGATTTTGGAGGTCTTAGTTATAATGCCATCGACACGGTTGAGGCTTCTACCTTTCTTTGGTCCCAACATGACCGACCAAGCGTAACGACCGCAGAAGGCCGGAGAATTCATCTCCAAGTCAACAGCATGTCGGGCAGGTCCTGAGGAGGATATAGCCGAGTGAGTCTCAGACTTGTTCTCCCTTTGGAACTTTCTGGCTAATGACCTGTCGAGGACTCTTCAGTCAAGCGCATCCGAGCAACGAAGGTCGAGCTCCAGAATTCAAACGAGAATGGGGGTGTGAGATCAAAGTGAGACATGGATCGTGTGTTATAATAGGTGACCAGGCCAAGGGACGCTGTCGGAATCGCCCGGTTAAGAGAGAGCTTACCCTTCTCTAGGACAACCCTGATCCATTGGCCGTCTATACGCCATCTTAGCCCTCTCGTTGACAACCGCTACGGGATAGGAAGATCCAACAGGCTCGACCACAGGGGAATTAAGAACGAGTAACGAGTTCAGTAAAGAGAAGAGTCAAGCAGGAAGATCCTTCTTTGCTATCCCAGCGTACGAGGAGAGATCCTTGAAAGCTCTACCAGGAAGTGAAAACATACGGAAATAGAATATTACCTTGATCCAACCCTCTCCTATTCTAGTAGAGCTACTGATATTACCTGATCGTTACGCTGTCTTGAAGTAAGCCATCTCCTACCCTCAACTCTTCGTGTCGACCTGGTAACATCTTGCTTCTACCCTTGAGATAGCAGCACTGCCGGATGCGTCACAGATTCCTTCTCCTAGCCAGGAACTCTAACAATCTTCCGTCTTAGCCCGATTAGACCTAGTGAAGTAAGCCAGATCGTTACGCCTACCTAATATGCCTTCTCTATTCCCACCCCGGATCTTCGAATCAGCCTGGTCTAGCCCGATTAGACCTCTTGATGTAACCCCTCTTTAGCCTGATCTGTCTCCCACCGGGGTAGGAAGGGAAGAGATTGCTTGCTTGCTTGCGACAAGTAAGTGAAAACGGAACTTGCTCTCCCACATGTTCAGTAGCTAAAGAGTTGCTAGCCCTCTTTCAGATAGCACACCCGGATGCCTAACATCTTCCTTCTAGTTGACAACCCAGTCCGGGAACTCCTTCTTTAGCCCATCAGCCGGATCCTAGCTACCCTTCTGCTAGATCTACGCCCTCAGCTGATCTACGACCACCCTTTCCTTGTATCCTTATGATTCACAGCGATCAAATCGGAAATATCGGTTGTGATGACCGCTGAAGACAAGATCCATAATCTAATCATTAGTACAAGCCTAACAAGAAAAGATATTCTTATACTACGCTCGTCGACTAGCTACCATATTCGATTACTCGATTACAGGAACAACCAGCTTGATCGATAGAATTCGTGCTAATCTAGCCTATCTTCAAACCTACAGGAGAAAGAAGAGAGCTACAATCCCATCCATTCAAATCCGTCCTAGCTCTCAATCAAGGGAAGAAAGAAGCCACGAACTCCTACTTCCTTAGAGAGCTACCAGTGCCGTTAAGGAAGTTAATGCCAGTCATAACAAGAAGAGAGTGGGCGGGTGATGGCAATCGGGAGAATCAAGGGTTTCGTAGTTAAAGGTAAGACGGCCGCACCTCAAATCGTCGCCACCAAGGCCGTGCTCCTCCGGTAGTTTGACCAACTATTTAGGATAGGGATTTGGCAAAGTCCTAGGGCAGATGCGTGAACTGTAGTCCTTGTTCACCATTTTGATGACGATCTGGAGAAATGTGAAAGAAAGTAGAGTGATGTCGTTAACTAACATCGGGAAAGACACGTGCTAGATCTAGACATCCTTGTCCACGACTAGACTAGACATTCTCAATAGCCTTCTCTTTCTCACCCTGATTTGTCTCTTCAGCGGGAGTGCAGGGAAATTAGAGAATGAATTCTATCTCTAGCTGTCTATACGACTAATGACTTCACTTTGGGCTACTACTTGAAGGGGGAGGCCCGCTTCACTCTAGAATACGAGCTACTATCCCTTCGATAACTAGGGATCATCAACTGAGGAAGTCAGATACTCTCTCTCGGGTAGGGTATGGAGTACCAAAAGTACCAATAGAAAGAGAAAGAAGAGCGGCATCTCAACCAGCCACAGCCGCATTAGCAGTTCGCGTGGAATCAGACTAAACCAAGGTCAAGGAAGACTGAGGTGACCAAGACGATGAGCTATTCAATTCAGACGAGGAATTTGACACAGGTTCCGCAAGGACTCATCCCAAAGAAGAAGAGCTAGAGGTGAGTGAGCCTACGAACGACCACCGCTTATCCAATTAATTGCCAATTGCGGCAGCAGACTCGAACCTGGAGTGAAGGCCAATATGGGCGGCTTTAAGTTGTCGACCGCAGACGAGGCTAAGATCTATCGCGAATTCAAAGCCGGGAACAAAGCGGAGAGATATATTGAAAGAAAGGCATTTTTGGTAGGATTTACTACCAATGATACAGGTAAAGTAAAGGATTGCTTTGCTTTCTAAATAAAGGGATTCGCGCACTGACTCAAGCAGGGGATTTGTCGAAAAGACTATCAGTTGATTCTCCAAGAGTAAGAAGGCATTCCCTCACAGCCTATCATGAATTCCGTTCTTCCCTCCTACTCCTCGTCCATTAACAATAGCAGTTGTCCTTCAAAGAGGCAAAGAGGCTATTCAAAGAGGGGATTGGTGCAAAGACCTTCTTTGTCCTTTCCTAATCGCCTATTGCTTATACTATTGATTCACTGTCCATCCGCCCATCCTATTCTCGTATTCGGCCTAACTCACAGGAAGATCTAAAGGCTATTAAATAGTCGCCTAAGCAGACGATGGACGAGACTCTGGAAGAGTGGCTTTCTGCTGAGGTTGCTTCTGACGGGCTTGTGAACAATTCGGTAAAAACCCCTAGTGAAAACTATGTATGTATGTATGTATAGTATAACCGCCGCTTCAAATCAATTGAATCAATGCAAGCAATGCTGTTCCCACATGCCTATTCATTCCTATTTGGTTGGATTCCTCGGTTCATCTTATGCCAACGATGGAATAGCCTGTTTTTCTAGCTATTACTTTCCTTCATTCAGGTATGGGGAGGGAATACGAAGGTCGAGTAGGCTTCGTCGGTTTGAGAAGGTGAACGACGAATCCGAGTGATCGAAGGTTCAAGTACTGAGCGAATATTCAAACGTCTATTCATGTGAGAACTTCTTGCCCCTTTGGTTGACACCACCTTAGCCTTAGTCAGTAAGGGAGGGGGGTGACTATTAGATAGGGACTCCGGAAGTTCATGGGAAGAGGTTAGTGGAAGAGATCATCTTTCCGGGGTTGGAGTCACCGAAGTGGACGATAGGCAAGAAAAGACACAGGAGTGGACCTGACAAGCATAAGATTCATTCAATAGCCAAGCAGGAGAGTATGCACCACTCCGAAGTACTAATAACTAAGTTGAAAAGAGAGCGGGGCAGGCCATAGACGAAAGTGAACTATAGACTACTTACCAAAGACCATAGGCAATGGACGAAAGACCAGCAGAAGGGCATTAGTCGCCGAGGAAGCTAGTGCGCGTAGATCAAAGCTTAGTGGAGAGACCATACATAGGAAAGTTACAAGGACAGGTTATCAACAGGGGTCGATGGCAGGTTCGATTACGGAGAAGTCAATAATCAATGATTATGCGGAGGGTCCAGCAGTCACTAATAACCCAAGCAGAAGGGTCAAGCCTATTTGAATTTGTTATTGGAAAATGAGGAGGAAGACATCTGTCATGGAGAGGCAATCCTCAAATACGTACTTTGACCTGACGGCTTACCGTTCTTAGCTTCTGATGGGAATTCCAAGTCGTATTGTCCATCGGAAACATCAATCATAAGATTAGCCAGTCAGAAAGTCTTCGCTCTTACAAAGACTCATTAGCACGCCAGTCAGTCAGCTTGACCAAGAAGACCCCAAAAGGCACACAATAAGGAAAGGAAGATCACGTATCGATCCATTTATGTTCTGCTACACCCGAGACATTGCATTGGGAAATCCATAGTACGAGGACAGATCTAACATACGAAAATAGCACTTTTGGAAAGGCTCTACCCGGTTGATCAGTTGCGTGGGTCAATTCGTCCTATCTTCCTTTCAATCAGCTCGCTAATAGAACAATTTCGTATAACGATTGTTCGAAGCTTCAGTGGTACATCTGCTTCGATCAGTGGCCGAATCCCAATCCCAATCCCAATCCCAATCCCAATCCCAATCCCAATCACAATCACACATGAGAGATGGGGAACCGGCCTTCTAGCCCGCGGAAAAGGCCTTTCCGGACGTTCTTGAAATCTACGCACACGCCTAAGTTCAACTTCCGCAGGTTCACTCTTTCGAACTTAAACACTACGATCTCCTACGGTTTCGGTAAGCAGTTGAGGTACTCTTTTCAAGTCGCAGTTGACTTCTAGTTTCAGTCAGGCCAGTTACGGGAAGCAGGTCTTGCGGTTAGCACTTGTTGCTTTGAGAAAGTTACGGGAAGGCAGCAACGAGAGAAATCCCTACTTTTCGGTGGTGGTAAAATAGAATGTTTGGTTTCGGGAAACTAAACCGGAAGTCAGTTACGTAAGTCAAGTCAGTAAGCTAGTCATACGAGCTAGAAAATGCGGAAGAGGGTGACTTTTGACTTTGAGAAGGTTTCTTTCTCTTCTTAGTCGGCTTTGAAAAAATCCCCCCTTCCCAACAGTCCTTTCCCTTCCCGGAATCTTCTTTCAATCAATCCGATCGGGCTACGGCGCATATTGCTAATAAACGCCGCTATGCCTTCTTCCAAGACCGGTATACCAATCAAGGAGTGTTCATTCTGCGAGTTTGTTCCAAAAGAATCTCCGGATTCGATCTGTTCAGTTCGGGAATGAATTCTCTTTGTCAAGTCGCTTTCCCGTTCATTGCTATTTAGGTTGTTCGGAAGGGATCGAAGAATGAGATATATTTTCAATCTCGATTGGAAGGGAGTGCAGTTCCATTGTTCAAGAAAACGGGATTGCAAGCAGCACGGGAAAGATTGGATGGTCCGAAGCAGCAATCCATTGATGGCAGGGATCACCCAGAGGCGCATTCCACTATCGGCCGGTATGGAGAATGGAGATTGAAAGGAGTTTTAGATGAAAGACAGAAAGCCTTACTGATGATTCGACGGACGGAATAAGCTGGCGCCCTTACGTTTACATAATAGGAGGAAGGCAACTATTTCAAGTAAAATCCTCTAGAAAGAAAGCATTGGCCCGAACTTAGGACTCTTATTCCCAAAAGTTCCGAAGGCGTAACTTGACAGGCTGGCTTCGCGTTTTTGTCTTCCTCACCTCATGGTGATGATAGGATTGGTCTATCACCCTTACTCAGACCAGTTATTCAAGTCAAGCTTTCTCCAGAGAGTACTGGCTCACCGGCTATCGACGATTGCTTTGCCAAACAAAAGAGTCTCCATTGAGTGGTTCCCTGACTGTCAAGGTCTGTCTCACCAGTAGGGCCGCAACGGAATGCCATCTCGTTGACTCGCCTTGTCCCTCTTTTATGTACAAATGCCTTAGTCACACTTGCCTAGATAGAGATCGCCTGCCAACCAACCGTAAAGTAAGAACAGAGTTCCACAGTCTCAATGCTCCTAGATCTCCCACCTGTTGGTTGACGCTGCGTACGCTTAGTTAGATTTCTATTAACTTATTTAAGGAAGTCTTCTAAAAAGTAAGTGAAAGTTAATAGATTTTCATGTGTTACGCATATTAGATAGCCTTCTCGGCCTGAAAGTGAACTAAGGGAGGGAAGTGAGAACTAACTAGAGCTTCAAAGGAGGGCAGAGAAGGACAGACGAGACAAGTTGAAAAGACAGGAATCGGGTAACTAAAGAAAGAGGTTAAGCTTTAGCACACTAATCAGGCTGAACTCGCCGGTTGAAGAGAGCACTGACAACTTCCTTTGAAAAGAAAGAATGAGACGAACTATACTACGCTATTTTTTCTTTGATGAGACAGCGAAAGTGGGAGATCACTTACTTGCCTTGCCTGCGTTAGGAGAGTTAGGATTGAGTAGCGAGTAGGTGCTTAGTGCCCCAAATGCTAGTTGAAGCCTAGACATTGATTGCAGGAAAGGGGAGTTGTAACTAGTAGTTTCAAGCGCTTCGGTTAGGCGTAGGGGAAGGAGGGCTAAAGGTGGGGAAGGACAGAAGGGAAGTTCAGTTCAAGGTATATGGGATAACAAAGCTTTCGAAGCAAGCTAAGCAATAGCGCACTTAAGCGAATGAAGGAAGAGCGCTATAAAGAAGGATGGTTTGCTCGGGTAGGGAATGAGTCAATAGTAAAGAAACGGCCTGCCTGGGAGCGGGTTTCGCTTTCAGGCTGGAAGCGACACCTTGTTGATCCTAGGGTTAGGGTAGAACGAAAGCTCTTTTTGCTATAGCTTTTAAACAAGCTATAAAGCAAAGCACGGTTCTGGAAAGAAGCACTAAGCTAAAGAAGCAAAGGCAAGGGAACAAGCCGTTAAAGAGGCTGAGGCTGTTCCAGGTCTAGAAGCAAAGGTCGGTGTGAAAGGCTTTAGTGCCTTTTAGAAGGGGTACTCAATTTCATAAAAGTTTAAAGATGGGCATTTCTTACCAACGGATCATCCAGTTTTCCCTAAACAATAGCTCTTGTCTTTATCCCGAAACAAGAGCATACGAATCTGCATACGCAGAAGAATGAGCTTCAGGATTAGCCTCCGCTGAATCTAGGGCTGAAGTTGTTGAAGTTAGGGCTAGAGCTACTAGAGCTGAGTTTGAATAGAGGACTTTGGCGGCTCGGGTTAAGGTAAGAGTTCTAACGAGGGCGGGGGCGTGGAAAAGGAAGTCTCATAATAACATAGATGGAGGAGATGCGTCCGATAGACGAGAAGGCTCGGTTACCGCCCCGAAAGAAAGGCTTCGGTCGTGATAAACAGAGCTCGTCACAAAAGACCAAAGCATGATTGTTCTGTCCCGGGTGCCTCCCTCCTATTATGTAAACGTAAGGGGGGTGGTCAGAGTGTTTTTTCTAGTCCGTATAGCCCTAGCGCAGGTACTCCCTTGAAAGAGTGCCGAGCATAGGGCGGAGCAAGCTATAGTTCCTTGTGGAGAGCGGACAGGCGGCTGGGAAGAGAGTGTACATTCTATCTTTGGCAGGCGGAAGGGACAGGCGCGCGTGAATCAAATCTTTCTTGTGCGGGTATCGGATATGGAGCAGAGAGCAGAGGAAAGACCAGAGAGAGGGCAGTGCGGTAAGAACCTGGTAGGTTGAGATCAGGAAGAAAAAAGGGAAGAGCGCCGTCGGGGCTGAAATCGACCAAGCAAGATAAAAAGAAACTTCCCAAAGAAAGAAGACAGAAGCGAAATCGTTTACGCGGTGTCTAAAGGATGATTGAACTGCCTAAAAAGCTCCTTTAGGTTCACTGTGGAATGGACCGCTTCCCAATCTGAAGTTCTCTATCTATACCCTTTGTTTTTGTTCTTCTCGCTCTGCGTCCAGTGTCTTTCTTTCTATGGATTGCTTTTTCTGATTCTAAGAGCACAGTTACAAGTCATTTTTATCTGAGTCGGTCTGGATTTCCAACTCTAGCTCTAGTAGCTAGCTAGCTTTCTGTACGCCGTCAGTCTTAGGACCTGACGCATGGGACTCACCCTTTAGATTGTTCCCCCCCTGTAAAACTGGTACCCAGCTACTTATTATTCAAATTCCCCAACCATGGAACGACTGTACCATTTGCTAATTGAGCAGTTGGTCCTATTCACTACTTGGAATCCATATCAGCTAGCTCTCACTATCGGTTTCTTACGTTATCCCTGCCCGGTGCTGAACGGTCGACTCCCATCGCTCTACTTCTTCTTCCCTCCTGTGTATGCATAATTGCCTTCCACTGACTCCTTCATACTCCGCATTTAAAGTCTTCTCTTTGTTTCGGTCTACTATGTAGTGTAGAGGGGCCACTTCGGCAATGGTAGTCTTTTCCAAGTCGCCTACTGAATCCAGAGATCGCGAGTCAATCAGCGTACACTCCTCCCTTTCATAAACCTTTATTTAGTGGAAGATAATTCTCTTTGAAACGAAGGAAAGCCTTTAGACGGTCAGAACTCGTTGAGACTAATCCCGTGGACTGGGTTTATTTGTTTAAACGGACTACGACCAAAGTTGTGGCTACTTCAACCAAAATAAGGGCGACTCCCTATTCAAACCGAAAGAAGTACCTCACCTCACTTACGAAGAAGTAGTAGGAGCTGGGCTCCGAACTATGAGAGTTTGCTTTTGTTTCATGTTTCTAAGAGCGGTCTGCTCAAATAAGGGATCAGACCGCTCCTGGTGTTTGAACTAGTTATTAATGGTCGGCTTAATTAGTACCCTTTTTTTTGGTATGCATTGCGAACACTTTCATTTTTAGCGTCTCATCTTCTCTAGAGAAGCGAAACTCGAACGGATAGAGCAGAT